ATGTAAGGTCGACATATGTATAATATATATAATTATAATACATATACAACATGACAATGTAAGGTCGACATATGTATAATATATATAATTATAATACATATACAACATGACATACCATACTTTATGTTTTAGTTTTACGTTAACTTATCGTAATATTATAAAAGTATATTATACCTATTATTACATATACAAGTTGTACCTGATATATATACTAATTAGTATTATATTCTTATATCACTTTATATCAAATGTTTATATTAAATACTTGTATTATCACTAGTTAAAATGCATATATCGCGCGCGCACGAGAGACTGCTTTGGCATATATCAGGATTCGAACCGGTGACCTTCGTGTCGTAAGTCTCATATTTTTACCACTTAAAACATTCGCATTTTCCTTTGAAAAAGCAGTAAATTTGAAAATTTGTTACAATTATCACGTCGTCAGGAAGTTGACGAACGATAGTTGTGCTAGGGTAAAGTGCGTCACCTATCGTTAGCTCTAATATTAAACAATGATTTTCTTTTTGGAATTAAAAATTGTTTATTAAAGCAAAATGAAGAGTTTGATCCTGGCTCAGGATGAACGCTGGCGGCATGCCTAACACATGCAAGTCTAACTGTGAAAGCAGTGACGGACGGGTGAGTAACATGTAAGTTATCTACCTTTGGGTGAGGGATAACAAATGGAAACGTTTGCTAATACCTCGTAATCTCGTTTGAGTGAAAGAATTTCGCCTGAAGATGAGCTTGCACCCGATTAGTTTGTTGGTGGGGTAATGGCCTACCAAGACTATGATCGGTAGCTGGTATGCGAATGCGAACAGCCACACTGGGACTGAGACACGGAACAGACTCCTACGGGAGGCAGCAGTGGGGAATATTTGGCAATGGGTGAAAGCCTGACCAAGCAATGCCGCGTGGAGGAAGAAGGCCTTTGGGTTGTAATCTCCTTTTCTCAATGAAGAAGTTCTGACGGTATTTGAGGAATAAGCATCGGCTAATTCTGTGCCAGCAGCCGCGGTAATACAGGAGATGCAAGCGTTATCCGGAATTATTGGGCGTAAAGCGTCTGTAGATGGTTTAAAAAGTTTGATGTTAAATATTAAAGCTTAACTTTGAAATGGCATTAAAAACTCTTAGACTTGAGTGCAATAGGGGTAGGGGGAATTTTCAGTGTAGCGGTGAAATGCGTAGAGATTGAAAAGAACACCAATGGCGAAAGCACCCTACTAGGTTGATACTGACATTGAGAGACGAAAGCTAGGGGAGCAAAAAGGATTAGATACCCTTGTAGTCCTAGCAGTAAACGATGGATACTAAGTGGTGTTTATGCACTGCTGTAGCTAACGCGTTAAGTATCCCGCCTGGGGAGTACGCTTGCAAAAGTGAAACTCAAAGGAATTGACGGGGGCCCGCACAAGCGGTGGAACATGCGGTTTAATTAGTCGGTACACTAATAACCTTACCAGGGTTTGACATGTTGGAAAGATCTCGGAAATGAGATTGTGCCTTTTGGAATCCAAACACAGGTGGTGCATGGTTGTCGTCAGCTCGTGTCGTGAGATGTCGGGTTAAGTCCTGAAACGAGCGCAACCCTCTTTTTTAGTTAATTTTCTAGAAATACTGCTGATGATAAATCGGAGGAAGGTGAGGATGACGTCAAATCATCATGCCCCTTATACCCTGGGCTACACGCGTGTTACAATGGTTTCGTACAATGAGTTGCAAGTTCGTGAGGACAAGCTAATCTCTTAAACTTAACCTTAGTTCGGATTGAAGGCTGCAACTCGCCTTCATGATAGTAGGAATCGCTAGTAATCGCCGGTCAGCTATACGGCGGTGAATTCGTTCTCGGGCCTTGTCCACACCGCCCGTCACACCATGGAAGTTGACTTAACCTGAAGTTGTTTTCTTAACTTTATTGAGAGAGGCTATTAAGGTTGGGTTGGTAACTGGGGTGAAGTCGTAACAAGGTAGCTGTACTGGAAGGCGCAGCTGGAACAACTCCAAAAATTTTTATATTATTAATTCAGGGCTATTAGCTCAGTTGGTTAGAGCGTGCCCTTGATAAGGGTAAGGTCGATGGTTCAAGTCCATCATGGCCCTGAATTTGGGGATATAGCTCAATTGGTAGAGCACTGCTTTTGCACAGCAGGGGTCTGGGGTTCGAATCCCCATATCTCCATCTTATTTGATGAGATTAAATTTTTATGGGCCTATGTGGGATTGTTTGGAACTTAGAGACGATGAAGGGCGTTGTTACTGACGATATGCTTTGGGGAGTTAGAAACAAACTTTGATCCAAAGATTCCCGAATGGGGAAACCCAATAAACGTATATGAAATACATACATATATGTAGTAAACTTGGTGAACTGAAACATCTTAGTAGCCAATGGAAAAGAAAGCAAATGCGATTTTCTGATTAGTGGTGAGCTAAAAGAAAATAGCCTAAACCTTTTTAGGTGTAGTGGGTTAGTTTTTGATTTTTTCTTTTAATTTTGAAATTGTTGATAGCAATACTAAAAAAGGTTGGGAGTCCTGTAATTTTTAAAAGAAAAAATATTTCTATACCCAAGTAGCATAAAGCACGTGAGATTTTATGTGAATCAGCGAGAACCATCTCGTAAGGCTAAATACTCCTAAGTTACCGATAGTGAATAGTACTGTGAAGGAAATCTGAAAAGAACCCTTAAAAGGGAGTGAAATAGATTATGAAAGCATAGGCTTACATGCAGTAGGAGGACTATTTGAAGTCTGACTGCGTGCCTGTTGAAGAATGAGCCGGCGACTTATTGATAATGGCATGGTTAAAATTTTATGAATTGAAGCCAGAGTGAAAACGAGTTTGAATAAAGCGATATTGTCATTATTTATAGACCCGAACCCAGGTGATCTACCCATGAGCAGGATGAAGCGTGGGTAATTCCATGTGGAGGTCCGAACCCACCAATGTTGAAAAATTGGGGGATGACTTGTGGGTAGGGGAGAAATTCCAATCGAACTTGGAGCTAGCTGGATCTCTTCGAAATGCGTTGAGGCGCAGCGATTAATCATGATCTATTCAGGGGTAAAGCACTATTTCGATGCGAGCTGCGAAAGCGGTATCAAGTTGTAGTAAACTCAGAATACTGAATAATGTTTTCGATTAGTCAGTGAGACTGTGGGGGATAAGCTTCATAGTCAAGAGGGTAATAGCCCAGACCACCAGTTAAGGCCCCAAAATAACTACTAAGTGATAAAGGATGTATTGGTACGTAGACAACCAGGAGGTTTGCTTAGAAGCAGCAATTCCTTTAAAAATAGCGTAATAGCTTACTGGTCAAGTGCCTTTGCGCCGATAATGAACGGGGCTAAGTAGTTTGCCGAAACTGTGGGTAAAAACGGTAGAAGAGCGTTCTGTATAGATTGAAGTAATAGCGAAAGCAATTATGGACTTAACAGAAGTGAGAATGTCGGCTTAAGTAACGAAAACATTGGTGAGAATCCAATGCTCCGAAAACCCAAGGTTTCCTCCGCAAGGTTCGTCCTCGGAGGGTTAGTCAGGTCCTAAGATCAGGCCTAAAGGCGTAGTCGATGGTTAACAGGTTGATATTCCTGTACTACATTAAATCTGCTTACGGATAACGAAGGAGGCTAAACTTACCAGATTTTGGTTGTTCTGGTCTAAATTATTGAGGTGTTGAGAAGGATTAAATAAAAAATTCTTTGAGCCAAGATGTGAATGGTAGAGTGCTATGGCATTTGAAAAGTTAACGTCATACTTCCTAGAAAAATCCTTGTAATGTTTATTTTTTATGTACCTGTACCGTAAACTGACACAGGTGGGTGGGTAGAGTATACTAAGGAGCGCGAGCTAACTCTTTTTAAGGAACTCGGCAAAATAGTCTTGTAACTTCGGGAGAAAAGATGCCTTGTTTTATAACAAGGTCGCAGTGACCAGATCTAGGCGACTGTTTACCAAAAACACAGGTCTCAGCAAAGTCGAAAGACGAAGTATTGGGGCTGACGCCTGCCCAGTGCTAGAAGGTTAAAGAAACCGGTTAGCTTTTGCAAAGCTGGTGACTGAAGCCCTAGTGAACGGCAGCAATAACTATGATTGTTCTATGGTAGCGAAATTCCTTGTCGGGTAAGTTCCGACCCGCACGAAAGGCGTAACGATCTAGAAACTGTCTCAAAAAGAGGCTCGGTGAAATAGAATTAACTGTGAAGATGCGGTTAACTTGCACTTGGACAGAAAGACCCTATGAAGCTTTACTGTAACCTGATATTGATTTTGGACTTTTTTTGCGCAGCATAGGTGGGAGGCTATGATGCTTTCTTTCGGGAAAGTTGAGCCATCAGTGAGATACCACTCTGAAAAAGTTAGAAATCTAATGACATTGCTTATAACAGAATGTTTGACATTGTCAGGCGGGCAGTTTTACTGGGGCGGTAGCCTCCTAAAAGGTAACGGAGGCGTACAAAGGTTTTCTCAGACTGGACGGAAATTTGTTGCAGAGTGTAAAGGCAAAAGAAAGCTTAACTGTTAGACTTACAAGTCAAGCAGAGACGAAAGTCGGTCTTAGTGATCCGACGGTTCCGAATGTAAGGGCCGTCGCTTAACGGATAAAAGTTACTCTAGGGATAACAGGCTGATCTCCTCCAAGAGTTCACATCGACGAGGAGGTTTGGCACCTCGATGTCGGCTCATCGCAACCTGGAGCGGTAGTACGTTCCAAGGGTCGGGCTGTTCGCCCGTTAAAGCGGTACGTGAGCTGGGTTCAGAACGTCGAGAGACAGTTCGGTCCATATCCGGTGTGAGCGTTAGAATATTGAGGTAAGATTTTTCTAGTACGAGAGGACCGAAAAATACACACCGCTGGTGTACCAGTTCTTATACCAATGAGAAATGCTGGGTAGTCATGTGTGGAGAGAATAACTGCTGAAAGCATATAAGTAGGAAGTCCATACCAAGATGAGTATTCTTCTAATTTTTAGTAAGATCATAGCTAGACTAGCTGTATAATAGGTATCAAGTGTATATTTAGTAATAAATGTTAGCTGAGATATACTAATAGATCGATTATTTTTTCTTGTCAGATAATTTTTTGAATGTTTGTGGTGCTTTTAGCTTTGATTATAAATCACCTAAATCCGTTCCGAACTTAGAAGTGAAGGATCAAAGGGTATGCTATACTGCTAGGGACACCTGGTGGAAAATTCATACTAGCGCCATGACAAAACAAATTAGACAAATTAATTCTTTATAATTATAAAGATATTTAACATTAAAATTATTTAATTCAAATCATTTTTTTATGTCACGTTATAGAGGTCCTAGATTGCGTATTGTTCGTCGACTAGGAAAATTACCTGGTTTAACTTTAAAATCTTCTAATAAGTTAAATCCGCCTGGTCAGCATGGTTCAATTACGGGAAAGAAATATTCGCAATTTAATATTCGTTTAAAAGAAAAACAGAAATTGCGTTTTCATTATGGAATTACTGAACGTCAATTATTAAATTATCTTAAAAAAGCAAGAAAGAAAAAAGGTTCTTCAGGTATCGAGTTATTAAATATTTTAGAGATGCGCCTAGATAATTTAGTGTACCGTTTAGGATTATCTCCAACTATCTTGTCGGCAAAACAGCTAGTTACTCATGGCCATATATTAGTAAATGGTCATTCAGTAAATATTCCTAGTTTTTTATGTATTCCTTCGAATGTTATATCTATTAAAAATTCTAATAGTTCACAGACATTAGTTAAAAAAAATATTCAAGATTATAATTCAAAAGGAATACCATCTCATTTAAGTTTTAATCCTGAAAGGTTAGAAGGAAAGATTTTAAGTATAGTTAGTAGAGAATCAATTGTCTTAGTAATTAATGAACTTTTAGTTGTTGAGTATTTCTCACGTAAGTTATAAAATATTTTTATTTTGATTGTGTTAATTTTAGATTGATTTTTAATTTTTAATTATTTATGATTAAACAAAAAAAAGCATCGGTTTCCAAAACGATAAAAAGAAAGATAACTCGTTGCGTTATGCATATAGTTTGATTTTAAAATACAAAAATTATGTTTAGAAAATTAGTTATTTTATTTTTCTAATAAAAATAATCATTTAATTTTATTAAAGCTACTTTTAACAATATTGTGTTTATTCAAAATTTTCTCTTTATAGATATTTTATTATTTTTTATTTTTTAATATATTTAAAAATTATTTTATTTTTTACTATAATTTCTATTTCTGATATTAATGGTAACGTTATAGTATGGTCGTCTGCAGGAAGTTCTGGTTTTAAGGGGTCTCGTAAAAGTACACCATTTGCTTCACAAGTTGCAAGTGAGTTTGCTATAAAACGAGCAATGGATCAAGGTATGAAGCAATTAGAAATTAATGTTAGTGGCACAGGATCTGGTCGTGATAGTGCTATCCGTGCTGTTCAAGGATTTGGTTTATCGATAACAGTAATTAGAGATATTACTTCTATACCTCATAATGGTTGTAGACCTAAGAAGAAGCGTCGTGTTTAGATTTTTATCAGTCTTTAATGATGTTTGTAGTTTAATTTTTTTAAATTAAGTAATTTTAATTTAAACTTTTTTCTTTTAATTTTAATATGATTGATATTGATTTAAGTTTGATTTTAATAATTAAAAAAAATATTTATTAAATTATTTACTATATTTTTTTATAAATGCATAAAATTCTTATTTATTTAAGTTTAAGTATCCACTTTTTACGGATAAAACTAATAAACTTTTACAAATTAATAAATATACTTTTTTAACTGATGTAAAAGTAGTGAGATTTTAGTTATTAATATAAATTCTTTTAAAGTTTAGTTTTATTTTATCTTATTTTTTAAAGAATTTTAGTTTATTTTTTTACAAAAACTATGGCTATAAATATTATTGAAGATATTTTTTCTGTTAAAGTAGTTTCCATAAATACTTCTATATTATCTTCGAAGAAACGTAGACTAGGAAAGTTTTTAGGATTTAAAAATTCTTTTAAACGTATATTAATTACTTTAAGTTCTGGACAATTTATTCCTTTTTTTTAGTTTTAAAAATATAATATATAATTGATATTATTTAGTGATTTTTATTTTTTATTTTGTTTTATGCCTATTCGTTTTTTTAAGCCGTATACTTCTGGAACACGAAATCGTTCTTTATCTGATTTTTTTGAAATCACAAGATCTTTTTCTGAAAAATCCTTAACTTTTTATTCTCATCGTTCTAAAGGAAGAAATAATAGAGGTCTTATAACAGCTAGACATAGAGGTGGAGGATGTAAGCGTTTATATCGTTTGATTGATTTTAAGAGAAAAAAATTAGGTATAAATGCTAAAGTATTTTCTATTGAATATGATCCAAATAGAAATGCTAGGATTGCTTTATTACATTATTTGAATGGTGAAAAAGCATATATAATTTGTCCTGTTGGTTTAAAAGTTGGTGATTTTGTTTTATCCGATTTCGATGCAGAAATTAAGGTTGGTAATTGTTTACCATTGAGTCGAATTCCTATAGGAACTGATATTCATAATATTGAGTTTCAGCCAGGAAGAGGTGGTCAAATAGCCAGAGCTGCTGGAGCTTTTGGACAAGTTGTTTCAAAGCAAAACAAGTTTGTTATAATTAAACTTCCTTCAGGTAGTTTACGTTTATTCAATAAAAATTGCTGGTCCACAGTAGGTAGGGTTGGTAATGTTGAATTTCTAAATTTCACTAAGGGAAAGGCTGGTTGTACTCGCTGGCTAGGAGTAAGACCTTCTGTTAGAGGTGTTGCTATGAACCCATGTGACCATCCTCATGGTGGTGGAGAAGGAAAAAGTCCTGTTGGACGCGCAAGACCTGTTAGTCCTTGGGGTAAGGCTGCTTTAGGTCAGAAAACACGAAAATCTAAGAGATATAGTAATATTTATCTTTTTAATTAGATTTAATCTGATGTTTTTAGTTTTTATTTATTATTTTGTATTTATTATAAAATAATTAAAGATAAATATTTTTTTTATGTCTCGTTCTTTAAAAAAAGGTCCTTTTTTATCTAATAGTTTATTAAATAAAATAAAAAAGATGACTATAAAAAATTAATGTGCTTATTACTTTTAAATTCAATATTATATAAGATTAATTATTTTCATCTTATTTTTAAAAAACTTGGTTATTTCTTATAAAGCTATAATTTTTACTTGGTCTCGTTCTTCTACTATTGTTCCAATAATGGTTGGGCATACATTTGCCGTTTATAATGGCCGTGAGCATATTCCTCTTTTTATATCTGATCAAATGGTTGGATATAAATTAGGTGAATTTGTTCAGACTAGAACTTTTAAGGGTCATGTAAAAACGGACAAAAAATTAAAACGTTAATTTTTCTAAGTTACTTATGATTGAGATTTCTAATTCATCACTATTATGACTTCTAGTTCAAGCCTTGAAGCAAGAGCGATTTCTCGCTATGTTAGGGTTTCGCCTTATAAAGTGAGAAGAATATTGAACCAAATTAGAGGCCGTTCTTACCAAGATTCTGTTATTCTTTTAAAATATATGCCTTATAAAGTTTGTTCTATAATTCTAAAAATACTTTTCTCCGCTGTTTCAAATGCAAAACAGTCTTTTGGAAAAAACGATAATCTTTTTGTAATTAGTGAAGCTAGAGCTGATGAAGCACCATTTTTAAAAAGATTTAGACCTCATGCTCAAGGCAGAGGATTTCCTATAAAGAAGCGTATGTCACATATAATTATCAAAGTTAAAGTTGTTTAATTTTGACCTTAATAGAGTTAATTTGTTTATTTAATTTTTAAATTTTAATTAAATTTTTATGGGACAAAAAGTACATCCTTTAGGTTTTAGAATTGGTATTAGTAAAGAACATAACTCGTTCTGGTATTCAAAGCCAAATAATTATTCTTCATTTGTTAAACAAGACTTTTTTATTCGAAATTTTATTAAGGAAAAAATGGCTGGGTCTTTTTTTTCTAATATCGTAATAAAAAGAAAATTAAATGATGTTAACATATTGGTTTATTCACCAAAAAATGGAGCGTTTTTTAAAGAGAATTCTATTAAAAAGTTAATAGATGAATTATCAGTTCAACTTTTAAAAAAGTTTAATTCAAGATTGATTTCCTTGAACGTGTTTGAAGTTGAAAATGTAGATTCCTCAGCTTCTTTTATTGCAGAGTTAATTCGACAACAATTAGAAAAGCGAGTTCCATTTAGAAGAGTCATTAAGAATGCTATATCTAAAGTTCAAGAATCAGGTTCAAGTGTTAAAGGTGTTAAAGTTCAGATTTCTGGTAGATTAAATGGTGCTGAAATTGCCCGTACTGAATGGGTCAGAGAAGGCCAAGTACCTTTGCACACTCTTAGAGCAAATATTGATTATTCTATTTCTCGTGCACGTTTGATTTAATTTAAATTTAATTGTTTTTAAAGTTGAATTTCAAGTATTGTTTATATTTTTTGAAAGATTTTCTTTTCTTTTAAACTATTTTTGGAATTTTGGGAATTAAAGTCTGGTTGTACTTAATTTAATAGTTTTTTTATATAAATTTTGTTTATTACTTTATTTAAAAATTTATTATTTTTTCAATATTTTTATGCTAAGTCCTAAACGAATGAAATTTCGCAAGTATCATAGAGGAAAAATGAGAGGTAGAGTTAATTTGTGTTTTTATTTTAAAAGTATGAAGATATTTATTTAGCTTAGTATTTGTTATTTTTTATTTTTTTTAATAAATTTCCTAAATTATGTTTTAGACAAAATCTTTTTTGGAGATTTTGGATTACAATCTATTGAAGCTGGCTGGATTACTTCTCGTCAAATAGAAGCGGCATTGTTTTTTTATAAAAAATATTTTTAAAATCGATTAATTTTTATTTTCTTCGAGTTTTTTAAATGATAAAATCTATTTATTTCGTCGTGTTATAACTCGATATGCTAAAAGAGGAGGTAAGTTGTGGATTCGTATTTTTCCTGATAAACCAGTTACGTTTCGTGCTGCAGAAACCAGAATGGGTTCTGGAAAAGGAAATGTAGAATATTGGGTTGCAGTAGTAAAGCCGGGAAAAATTTTGTATGAAGTTGCTGGTATTCCCTCTAATATAGCTCGTTCTTCGTTAAAAACTGCTGGATACAAAATGCCAGTAAAAACAAGAATTTTGAGTAAATAATTATTTTTTAATTTTTTTTATTACATTTATTATATTGTTTAATTTTATTTTATATTTTAATATTATTGAATTTACGAAATTTTTATGATTCAAAGTCAAACTTATCTTAATGTTGCAGATAATACAGGTGCAAAAAGAATAATGTGTATTAATGTTTTGTCTTCTAGATCTAAGTACGCGAAACTTGGTGATATTATTGTTGGTGTTGTAAAAGATGCTATTCCTAATATGTCTTTAAAAAAATCCGATATAGTTAAGGCTGTAGTTGTTCGCACTCGCAAGGGTTTAAGAAGAGAAAGTGGTATGTTGATTCGTTTTGATGAAAATGCTGCTGTTATTATTAATCAAGATGGATCGCCAAAGGGTACAAGAATATTTGGGCCTATAGCCCGTGAGCTGAGAGAGCGAAATTTCTTAAAGATTATTTCTTTGGCTCCTGAAGTTTTTTAAAGTTTTCTTTTTATTGTAAATTTAGCTTTTATCATTTATTATATTTTTATTTATATAAATATGCAAAGATTAAAATTAATTTATTCTAGTAAAATTGTACCTTTACTTTTAAAGCATTTTGCTTATTCAAATGTTAATGAAGTTCCTAAACTTAAGAAAATAATTGTTAATAGGGGATTCGATGAATCTTGTCAAACTACAAAAATTTTAGATTTGCTATTATCGGAATTCACTTTAATTACGGGGCAAAAAAGCTGCATTAGACGTTCAAAAAAAGCTATTGCTAATTTTAAGGTTAGGGAAAACATGCCCGTTGGTATGATTGTAACTTTACGCGATCAAAGAATGTATGCTTTTTTTGACAGATTAATTAATTTAGCTCTTCCTAGAATTCGAGATTTTCAAGGACTTAGTATAAAGGGCTTTGATGGTTCAGGAAATTATAGCTTAGGATTATCGGAGCAATTAATGTTTCCTGAAATTGAATTTGATAAGATTAGTAAAATACAAGGTATGGATATAACAATTGTTACTACTGCAAAAACTGACAAAGAAGCATTATTTTTGTTAAAAGAATTAGGAATGCCATTTAAGTTTTAGTCTGTTTTTATTTTTTAGTGTTTTTTTTTATTTTTTTATATTTAAAATGACTAATGATTTAATTTCTGATATGCTTACTAGAATCAGAAACGCAAATCTCGTTAAATTACCAAAAGTTAATATATTACAAACTGATCTTACAATCTCAATCTCTAATATATTAAAAGAAGAAGGTTTTATAGATTCATTTGAAACAAATTATTTAATAAGTAATGTTCCTCACTTAGTTATTAATTTAAAGTTTAAGAATTTGAAACAAAAACCATATATTACTAGTTTAAAAAGAGTTAGTAAGCCCGGTATTCGAGTTTATGTTAAAGCTTCTAATATACCTAAAGTTTTAGGCGGTGTTGGAATTGTTGTTTTATCTACTTCTAAAGGTGTTATGACTGATCGAGTTGCTAGAATCAAAAATGTTGGAGGCGAGGTTCTTTTCTATATTTGGTAATTGGTTTTATTTGTTTTAGAAAAAATGTTAGATTCTTTATTAAAAAAATGAAAGTTCGTACTTCAGTTCGTAAAATTTGTTCTAAGTGTTCTTTGATAAAAAGAAAAAATGTTCTAATGGTTATTTGTTCTAATTTGAAGCATAAACAACGTCAAGGATAATTTATTATAATATTTCCAAAGACGCATTTATGGCTGAGTGGACGATAGCACGGGACTCATAATCTCGCTCAAATAGACATCGCTGGTTCGAATCCAGCTAAATGCATTTTGAGTTTGTTATTTTTATATAAAATTTTTTATGTCAAAAAAAAGTATTATTGAAAGAGAAAAAAAACGACGTTCTTTGGTTTCAAAGTATTCTTCATTAAGAAAATCTTTAAAGGAGAAAATTAGAAATTCTGAAGTTTTTGAAGATAAATTATCATATTATTTTCAAATTCAAAATCTTCCAAGGAATAGTTCTCCTAGTCGTTTACATAACAGATGTTTCATAACAGGTCGTCCAAGGGGGTTTTATAGATTTTTTGGTCTGTCAAGACATATGTTGAGAGAGATGGCTCATAATGGTCAGTTCCCGGGTGTAATTAAAGCAAGCTGGTAATAGCTTGTTTTATATACGGTCTTACTAAAGCAAGTTGTTAGAAATTTTTTGTTTCTTAACTTGGTTTAATATACTTCATGAAATTTTATTAATTTAGATTATTATAATTTTACAGTTTAATAAGCAAGCCTTCGTGGTGAAATGGTAGACACACATGACTTAAAATCATGTGCCTTTAAAGCGTACCGGTTCAAGTCCGGTCGAAGGTATTAACTAAAAAATTTATTTTTAATTGCTATAATTAATTAACAGAATTTATTCTGGGAACTTAGTTATAAATTAAATATCATGACAGCTACTTTAGAGAGACGTGAAAACACTAGCCTTTGGTCTCGTTTTTGTTCTTGGATTACTTCAACTGAAAACCGTTTATATATCGGTTGGTTTGGTGTAATAATGATTCCTACATTATTAACAGCTACATCTGTATTTATTATTGCATTTATTGCAGCACCTCCTGTTGATATTGATGGTATTCGTGAACCTGTTTCTGGTTCTTTACTTTACGGAAATAACATTATTTCTGGAGCAGTTATCCCAACTTCTAATGCTATTGGATTACATTTTTATCCAATTTGGGAAGCTTCTAGCGTTGATGAATGGCTTTACAATGGTGGTCCTTACCAATTAATTGTTTGTCACTTCTTTATTGGTATATGCTCTTATATGGGTAGAGAGTGGGAACTTTCTTTCCGTTTAGGTATGCGTCCATGGATCGCAGTTGCTTATTCTGCTCCAGTAGCTGCTGCTGCTGCAGTTTTCATTGTTTATCCTTTAGGTCAAGGAAGTTTTTCTGATGGTATGCCTTTAGGAATATCAGGAACATTCAACTTCATGATCGTTTTCCAAGCTGAACATAACATTCTTATGCACCCATTCCATATGTTAGGTGTTGCAGGTGTTTTTGGCGGATCACTTTTCTCAGCTATGCATGGTTCTTTAGTAACTTCATCATTAATTCGTGAAACAACTGAAAACGAATCTGCTAATGCTGGATACAAATTTGGACAAGAAGAAGAAACATATAACATTGTTGCGGCTCATGGTTATTTCGGTCGTTTAATTTTCCAATATGCTTCTTTCAACAATTCACGTTCATTACATTTCTTCCTTGCAATTTGGCCAGTTATGGGTATTTGGTTTACTGCTTTAGGTGTTTCAACTATGGCTTTCAACCTAAATGGATTTAACTTCAACCAATCTATTGTTGATTCTCAAGGTCGTGTAATCAATACTTGGGCTGACATCATTAACAGAGCTAATTTAGGTATGGAAGTTATGCATGAACGTAATGCTCACAACTTCCCATTAGATTTAGCTGCATTAGAAGTTCCTTCTGTTAATTTCTAGTTTTAATTCTTTTGGAGTTATTTTTTCTTATTTATTAATTTAAGTAAGATATATTTGATTAGACTTATATTATCAAACTTTTTAAATTTTTTTATTAGATTTATAGAAATATTGATTATTTTAATTTATGACAAACAAGTTTTTGTTAAAGTTTTTGTGGTTAGAAAAACTTATTGCTGTTTCTTTAGACCAAAAAGTTGGTGATCGTTCTGCTCCTATTACTGAGTTCTTTTTTTGGCCTAAAACAGATGCTTGGGAAGAAATGCGCCTTGATCTAGAAAAACGATCTTGGATTTCAGAAAGTGAATCAATTGTATTGCTTAATCAAGTTACGGAAGTAATTAATTTTTGGCAGGAAAAAAGTGAGAGTAATAGGAAAAAAGAATTTCAGGCTGCTAAAGAAAAATTTTCTAATTGTTCTTTTGTAGGTCGAGACTAAATTTTTTATCGTCACAGATAGGATTCGAACCTACACAAAACAACTTAGAAGGTTGTTGCCCATCCATTAGGCGACTGCGACATTAGTATATTAATTATAATTTAAATTCAATTATTAAAAAATATTTGAATTTAAACTTTAAGATTTATTTTAATAGTTCTGTTCCTAATCTTAGAGCAAGTGCTGCAGGAACTAAACTTAATGCTAGTATTATAAAAACTTGACTGATTGTAATTTCCATTTTTTAAGCTTTAATGTTAATGTGATTTTATTACTTTGAATATTTTATTATAAATTTCCTTGTTTAATAAATAGTAATGCAATAACTAGTGGTCCAGCAACTACTATAAGTAGTAGAGATCCTAATTGTATTATTAGTTCAGAGTTCATAGTTTTTTATTTTCATTTTTTAGTTTTTTACTCGTGTTTTTTTCTTATCTAAATTTTACTGCTGCTTGCCAAACAAATGCTAATAAGAAGAAAAGAACCGGAATTATAGGTAGAATATCTACAATTGGATCAAATGGTAGATAAGCTTCTGGTAATAAGCCAAAAAATTTTTCTAACTTCAAATAAATTTATTTTTTACTTAAATAAGTAAAATTATTAAGCATTATTTTTTTAAATATTTTTTTTTATTCATTTTTGAATCGTACGTTTGAAAAAAGCATTTTTATTTAATTAAAATTTAATTTCTAATTCTGTAATATTGGCATTATAATTATATCATTTAATAATTATACTATTTACTACAATATATTGGGCCTTCTTAGCTCAGAGGTAGAGCATTGTATTTGTAATGCAATGGCCGTCGGTTCGAATCCGACAGAGGGCTGGTCTTGCAGATGTAACTCAGCGGTAGAGTGCAACCTTGCCAAGGTTGATGCCATGGGTTCGAATCCCATTATCTGCTGGATATATAGCGAAGTAGAGCAGTCTGGTAGCTTGCGGGGCTCATAACCCTGAGGTCAAAGGTTCAAATCCTTTCTTCGCAATTTTAATCTTTATAATTTTCCTTATAATGAAATACATAAAAATTATAAATTTAGTTTCTTATATCATTCTTATGACTAATTCGTTTATTTCTTCATTTTTTGTTCCATTAGTTGGTTTTCTTACTCCATTATTGATAGTTATATTTTTTTTACGTTACGCAGACCAAGAAGTTATTGACTAATCTTTTATTTTTCTATTAAATTTAATTGAATTTAAATTTGTTAGAAATATAATTTATGTTTAATTTTTTTAATGTTGATTAATTTGCATTTTCTACGCTTAAATTGCAAATATTTTTTTTTAATAACTGGCTCCAACGCAGTTGGTTCAACCACTGCCTTCAACTTTATATAAAGTAACTTTTTTTAATACTTCATTTAGGCTTGATCCTTTTATTACATGTGAATTTGGTGGTATTTGATTTTACGTTTCAGAAAATGAACTTTCTCCGTATTTTTATAATTTAAATTATAAATAATTGAGTTGTGCTGGATTCGAACCAGCGTAAGGAAACCTAACGGATTTACAATCCGTCTCTTTTAACCGCTCAGACAACAACTCATTTTTCATGTTAGCTTATATACAATTAATTGTTTATGGGATTGTATTAATGAAGTCGAATTGGCTATTTCTTTTTTATATAAAGGTTATTACCCTTTTTTAGTATGTGAAAAATGTTAGGTTTGAATTCATAGGTTTTTTATTTCTAAAATGTCCTAATCTAGTTAAAAAAGGACATTCTTGTGGAGGCCTGGTTTGTTTATAAAATTATTTAAAAAAGTTTACAGATAAAACATTATCTAAATTTTAATCTGATTTTTAGAAATGTTGTGAGATCTAAATTTAAGTCCGAGAATTTTAATTTTAACAAAAATATAAAGTATTTTATCTGTACAAATTTTTTGGAATTTAGTTTTTATTAAAAGACGAGTTGTATAATTGCTTTGTTGGCGGATGTCGCCAAGTGGTAAGGCAATGGACTGTGACTCCTTTATTCGCGGGTTCGATTCCCGTCGTTCGCCCTTAGTAGTTAGAATTGAATAGGCTCAATAGCTCAGTGGTAGAGCAGGGGATTCATAAGCCCTTGGTCACAGGTTCAAATCCCGTTTGAGCCACACTAACTTATGATGCGTCCTTAGTTCAGTTGGTAGAACGTAGGTTTCCAAAACCTGATGTAGTAGGTTCGATTCCTACAGGGCGTGTGTTTTTGTATATTATTGCCCCCATCGTCTAGAGGCCAAGGACATTTCCCTTTCACGGAGGCAACGGGGATTCGAATTCCCCTGGGGGTATTTTGCGGGCATAGCTCAATTGGTAGAGCGTGGTCCTTCCAAGTCCAATGTTGCGTGTTCGAGTCACGTTGCCCGCTTTAAAGAATGTTAATTTTTATGTAATAAAATTTTTATGGGATTACCTTGGTATCGTGTACATACAGTCGTTTTGAATGATCCAGGACGTTTAATATCAGTTCATTTGATGCATACTGCTTTGGTTTCAGGTTGGGCAGGTTCTATGGCGCTTTATGAGCTTGCAATTTTTGATCCGTCAGATTTAGTTTTAAATCCAATGTGGAGACAAGGGATGTTTGTTATTCCTTTTATGACACGTTTAGGAATTACTAAGTCTTGGGGAGCATGGAGTGTTGATGGTGAAAATTTCACAAATCCTGGTTTTTGGAGTTTTGAAGGCGTTGCAGCAGCTCATATAGTTCTTTCTGGTTTACTTTTCCTAGCTGCAATTTGGCACTGGGTTTATTGGGATTTACAATTATTCCGTGATCCTCGTACTGGTGATCCAGCTTTAGATTTACCAAAGATTTTCGGTATTCATTTATTTTTATCTGGTTTATTATGTTTTGGTTTTGGAGCTTTTCATGTAACTGGTTTATTTGGTCCAGGAATCTGGGTTTCAGATCCATATGGAGTTACAGGAAGTATTCAACCTGTTATTCCTTCTTGGGGTGCTGAAGGATTTGATCCATATAATGTCGGTGGAATAGCTTCGCATCATATTGCTGCAGGTATATTTGGTATAATTGCTGGTTTATTTCATCTTACAGTTAGACCACCTCAACGTTTATATAAAGGATTAAGAATGGGTAACATCGAAACGGTTTTATCTAGTAGTATAGCTGCTGTATTCTGGTCAGCTTTCGTAGTTTCAGGTACAATGTGGTATGGTTCAGCTGCAACTCCAATTGAATTATTTGGTCCAACTAGATATCAGTGGGATAAAGGATTCTTCCAAGAAGAGATACAACGTCGTGTTCAAACTAGTTTAACAAAAGGAGAATCTCTTTCAGAAGCTTGGAAGAAAATTCCTGAAAAACTTGCTTTTTATGATTATATTGGGAATAATCCAGCTAAGGGCGGTCTTTTCCGTTCTGGTCCAATGAATAATGGTGATGGTATTGCAGTAGGTTGGTTAGGACATGCTGTTTTTACTGACAAAGAAGGACATGAATTATTCGTACGTAGAATGCCAACTTTCTTTGAAACTTTTCCTGTTTTATTACTTGATCAAAATGGTGTTGTTCGTGCTGATATTCCATTCCGTCGTGCAGAATCAAAATATAGTATTGAACAAGTTGGTGTTTCAGTTTCTTTCTTTGGTGGAGAATTAGATGGTTTAAGTTTCAATGATCCTTCTACTGTTAAGAAATATGCACGTCGTGCTCAATTAGGAGAGATTTTTGAGTTTGATCGTGCTACTTTAGAATCTGATGGTGTTTTCAGAAGCAGTCCTCGTGGATGGTTTACTTTTGGTCATCTTTCTTTCGCATTAATATTCTTCTTTGGTCATATTTGGCATGGTGCAAGAACTATTTTCCGTGATGTATTCGCTGGTATTGATCCTGATTTAGAAGAACAAATTGAATTTGGAGCTTTCCAGAAATTAGGTGATATTACTACTAGAAAACAAACTGTTTAGTATTTTTTGAATTAGTAATTTTAATAAACGTGTAAAGTAATTTTTTGTATTTTTTTTATGGAAGCTTTAATTTATACATTCTTTGTGTTTTCAATTTGTATTTTATTGATTTTTAATTGCGTTATTAATTAGTTTAAATTAAATTGCTCTAATTTTATTTTGTAGCTAGGAATTTTGTGTTCCTTTCTCGTATCAGAATAGTTAATTCAATTGATAGATTATAGATTATTCAGCTCTGATTAAAAGCAAGTTTTATGATTAAAATTTGCAAGAGAAATTTTATAGAATTTTATTTTAGGCTTTAAAAACATCTTTTTAATACTTTAAGTTATTATTTAAAAATTAACTTTTGCAAAATTATAATTTTAAGTTTATTATTAAATTTCTATTAATGCTATTTTTTAAACTAAAATAAATATGCTTCTTGTTTTTTTATATTTTTATTTAGTAATTCGTGATCTTTTCATTTTCAAAACATTTTTGACATATGAAAAAGTAGTTATGTAAAGTTAAAATTTTATAAATCTTAATTTTTATAACTTAAGCCGTATGCGTATTAATTCGCAAGTACGGATTTCATAGGAATCATTAAACGTGTATTTAAATGATTACCTCTTTAGTATATTTATTTTTAATAAAATATTTATTATTTATTAATTTTTTCAATTTTCATTTGCTTCGTTAATTTATTTTCTTTGGATTAATTAAATTTCAAAAGAGTATTTAATTTATGTTAATTTTATCTCGTAGTACTTTAGAATAAAAATTTTTATTTTACAAATTGTTTTTATAATTATTAATATTTTATTGTTTATTTTTATCATTGATAAGGATTTTTCTACTTTTGAATGTATAGATTTGTTCTATTACATTTGAGCTGTATGCTATTTTATGTAGCTTGTATAGTTCTTTAAGAAGATTTTTCTTACTTAGTTACTAGTAGGTACTTTAGGTGTTATCTTTTTCGCTATTTTCTTCCGTGAACCACCACGTATTGTAAAATAGTATTTGAATTTAAGTTGGGTTAACGTTGTTTTATTCTAAATATCCTTTAATTTATTTGATTAAAGAAATTAATTATTTATATTAAAGTTTTATTTTATTTTTAAGTTTAATTATTTGTTTTATTTTAATCTTATCTTATTTGAAATACTAATATAAAATTTTTAGAACAAAATAATAAAAATAATTTTTCTAATTATTTGCTCATACTTGTCCAGCTCATTTCTACATTATCCAATATTACTGAAGAATTGTAGATTTCTAAAATGATAATTAAAAAAGCGGCAAAAAGTGTCATAAATATTCCCATAACGAATGTAGTTCCCCAACCAGGCGCTACTTTTCCATATTCAGAATTTAATGGCTTTAATATTGTTCCTAATGGAGTTACTTTTCCTTTAGTATTTGATACTTTGTTTTTTGTTACAGTTGTCATAAATAAGATAAAATTTTTTTTTACTTTCTTTTATTTTGGTGTTAGTCTTCATGTTCTTCAAATGGATCACGTAGATTCTTAGATTCTGGTCCAAACCCAATAAATATTGAATAAGCCGTTATCGTAATTAATACACATGATATAAAAATAGTTGAAAAAAATGATATGTTTTCCATTTTTGTTCTTTTAGCTTATAGTTTTTCTATATTTTTAACTAGTAAAGAACAAAAATTTTATAATTAAATGTAGTTCTTCAAAACTTTAAATTAATTTCGTATTAATTTTGTTTAAATTTGACAGTTTTATTTTTGAGGTTGGAAATTTGATTTTCATTTTTCAAATTTTAATTAAATTTAAATAAGATTTGTTTTATAAAAATATTTATTATGAGTAAAATTTACGATTGGTTGTGCGATTCGTATTTTTGATCAAATTGTTTTTAAGATATTTGTTAGTATATTTATTAATTTATGCTTTATCTTTAGTTTTACAAATATTTATATGACTATTGCAATTTAAAATTTTTCAATTATCGTTACGTAATTATGCTTATAAAAAAGTAATCTATTTAAATTAATTAATTATTTTTTAGCATCGGTAATGTAAAAAAGTCTTTATAAGTATAATAAATTTGTGTTTATTTACAAAATGTTTTTAGTATATATAATTTTTAATTCTTTTTATTCTATCTAGAAAATTTTTATTATTTTTTTTTGATTAAAACGAATTTTAACTTTTTATTAGTTATAGGAAATAAATTTAATTTTTTGAATTATTAAAATTTATTTAATTTTTAATTTATTTTAAAAGCAAGATGAAATTAAAGTTTCATGTTTTGTTTATAAGGGAATATGTTTATTTACCTTACCGAAGAAAGATTGGAGATTCAGTCTATTGCAGATGACATAAGTAGCAAATATGTTCCTCCACATGTTAATATTTTTTATTGTATAGGTGGTATTACGTTTACATGTTTTATTATTCAAGTTGCTACTGGTTTTGCAATGACTTTTTACTATCGTCCGACTGTAACAGAAGCTTTTTTATCAGTTCAATATATAATGAATGATGTAAATTTTGGTTGGTTGATTCGTTCTATACACAGATGGTCTGCTAGTATGATGGTTCTAATGATGATATTACATGTTTGTCGTGTGTACCTTACGGGTGGGTTTAAGAAACCTCGTGAGTTGACATGGGTTACAGGTGTTATTTTAGCAACTCTTACAGTTTCATTTGGGGTTACTGGTTATTCACTTCCTTGGGATCAAGTTGGTTATTGGGCGGTTAAAATTGTAACAGGTGTACCTGATGCTATTCCAGTTATTGGTTCTTTTATAGTTGAATTATTAAGAGGAAGCGTTAGTGTTGGTCAATCGACTTTAACTAGATTCTATAGTTTGCATACATTTGTTCTTCCGTTGTTAACTGCGACGTTTATGTTAGCGCATTTCTTAATGATTCGTAAGCAAGGTATTTCTGGTCCATTATAAATTACTTTTTAATGATTATTGGGATGTTTTTAAAAAATTGATGTTAAATAATATACTTTATTAAATATTTTATGACTTTAGTTTCAAATTCGAATTTTGGTACTATAATTCAAATTATTGGTCCAGTTATGGATATTTCTTTTCCGCCTGGAAAAATGCCTAATATTTATAATTCTCTTATAATTGAAGGTAAAACTGAATCAGGCGAAAAAATGCGAGTGGTTTGTGAAGTTCAACAGTTATTAGGTGATAATGTTGTTAGAGCTATTTCAATGAGTGCGACAGATGGTTTGCAGCGTGGTATTAAAGTAGTTGATACAGGTGCAGCTTTAAGTGTTCCTGTTGGTTCAACTACTTTGGGAAGAATTTTCAATGTTTTAGGAGAACCTGTTGACCAAATGGGTTCAGTTGATTATAGTAAGACTTTACCTATTCATCGTTCTGCTCCTTCATTTATTGATTTAGATACACAATTATCTATTTTCGAAACTGGTATTAAGGTTGTTGATTTACTTGCTCCTTATCGTCGTGGTGGTAAAATAGGTTTATTTGGTGGTGCTGGAGTTGGTAAGACTGTGCTTATTATGGAATTAATTAATAATATTGCAAAAGCACATGGAGGTGTTTCTGTGTTCGGTGGCGTTGGTGAAAGAACACGTGAAGGAAACGACTTATACCAAGAAATGAAAGAGTCTGGAGTTATAAACTCTTCTAATTTGAAAGAATCTAAGGTTGCTTTAGTGTACGGTCAGATGAATGAACCACCAGGAGCTAGAATGCGTGTTGGTCTTACAGCATTGACAATGGCAGAATTTTTCAGAGATGTTAATAATCAAGACGTTCTTTTATTTATTGATAATATTTTTAGATTCGTTCAAGCTGGTTCTGAGGTTTCAGCCTTGTTAGGGCGTATGCCTTCTGCGGTTGGTTACCAACCTACTTTGGCAACAGAAATGGGAGGTTTGCAAGAAAGAATTACATCAACTAAGGATGGTTCAATTACTTCAATTCAAGCAGTTTACGTTCCAGCTGACGATTTGACAGATCCGGCGCCAGCGACTACTTTTGCGCATTTGGATGCAACAACTGTATTATCAAGAAATTTGGCTGCGAAGGGTATATATCCAGCTGTGGATCCTCTAGATTCTACATCTACTATGTTACAGCCTTGGATTGTTGGTGACAATCATTATAATACTGCACAAGCAGTTAAGAGAACTCTTCAGAGATATAAAGAGCTTCAAGATATTATTGCTATTCTAGGTCTAGATGAATTATCTGAAGAGGATAGATTAGTTGTTTCTCGTGCTCGAAAAGTAGAAAGATTTTTATCTCAGCCATTCTTTGTTGCGGAAGTATTTACAGGTTCTCCTGGAAAATATGTTAGTTTATCAGAAACAATCGAAGGTTTTAAACTTATATTAAATGGGGAATTAGATGATCTTCCTGAACAAGCATTTTATTTGGTTGGAACATTAGAAGAAGCTATAGCAAAAGCAGCTACGCTTTCTTAGTATAGTCTAGTTAGTATATTTAATTTTTTAATTTTAGAATTATTAAATTTTAGTTTGGATATGATTTTTATTTTTTTATTTTATGAGTTTAGAAATTTCAATTATTGTTCCTGATCGTGTTTTTTGGAAGAGTGATGCCAAAGAAATAATTTTACCTACTTTGAATGGTCAGATGGGAGTTTTAAAGGACCACATACCCATTCTTACAGGATTAGATACTGGTTTGATGTTAGTTCGTAATGCTGAAAATTTAAGTTGGATAATCGTTGCTGTTATGGGTGGTTTTGCGTTAGTTAATAATAATAAAGTAACTATTCTTGTTAATGAAGCTGAACTTGGATCTGACATAAATTTTGAGGAAGCTGAGACTTCTTTTCTAGCTGCTAAAAAGGTGTTAGATGAAGCTTCTAATTTAGATCCAAAGAAGAAAATGGAAGCTACTTTACAATTTAAAAGATCACGTACGCGTTTCCAAGTTGCAGAAGAAATGAGAAAGTTAAAAAATTAGTTTTATTCATTTCTCAATAAATTTAGTTTAGAAAAAGGATTTAATTTTTGATATTGATTATGGACTTGAACTGGTGGTCACTAGTTCAAAGGGATTCTTAATTTACCACTTGATTTTATGCTTTCTTATATGTAAAAAGCAGTAAAATAATTAATTTGTTATAATTAATTACGACTAGTTATGGTTATTATTTGTCCTATGTCCTATTATTTTAACAATACTTGTTTTAAGGTATTGAATAATTTTTGAATTGATTTTTATTGCATATAATTTTTTAAACAATTAGATATGTCACCTCAAACTGAAACTAAAACGGGTGCAGGTTTTAAAGCTGGAGTTAAAGATTATCGTTTAACTTACTATACTCCAGATTATCAAGTTAAAGAAACTGATGTTTTAGCTGCTTTCCGTATGACTCCACAACCAGGTGTTCCTGCTGAAGAATGTGGAGCGGCAGTTGCTGCAGAAAGTTCTACTGGTACTTGGACTACTGTATGGACGGATGGTTTAACACAATTAGATCGTTATAAAGGTCGTTGTTATGATTTAGAAGCTGTACCTAATGAAAGTAATCAATATATTGCTTATGTAGCTTATCCTATTGATTTATTTGAAGAAGGTTCAGTAACTAACTTATTAACAAGTATTGTTGGTAACGTTTTTGGTTTTAAAGCTCTTCGTGCTCTTCGTTTAGAAGATTTACGTATTCCGCCAGCTTATGTTAAAACTTTCTGGGGACCACCACACGGTATTCAAGTAGAAAGAGATAAATTAAACAAGTATGGACGTGCTTTATTAGGCTGCACAATCAAGCCTAAATTAGGATTATCTGCTAAAAACTATGGTCGAGCAGTTTATGAATGTTTAAGAGGTGGATTAGATTTCACTAAAGATGATGAAAATGTTAACTCACAATCTTTTATGCGTTGGAGAGACAGATTCTTATTCTGTGCTGAAGCTATCTTTAAAGCTCAAGCTGAAACAGGTGAAGTTAAAGGTCACTACTTAAATGCTACTGCTGGAACATGCGAAGAAATGTATAAGAGAGCTAAGTATGCTGCTGAAATTGGTGTTCCAATTATCATGCACGATTACATAACTGGTGGTTTCACAGCTAATACTTCTTTAGCTATGTTCTGTAGAGATAACGGTTTATTACTTCACATTCACCGTGCTATGCACGCTGTAATTGACCGTCAACGTAATCATGGTATTCACTTCCGTGTTCTTGCTAAAACTCTTCGTATGTCAGGTGGTGATCACTTACATTCAGGAACTGTTGTAGGTAAACTTGAAGGAGAACGTGAAGTTACTTTAGGTTTCGTAGACTTAATGCGTGATGCTTATGTTGAAAAAGACCGTTCAAGAGGTATTTATTTCACACAAGACTGGTGTGGAATGGGTGGTACTATGCCTGTTGCTTCAGGTGGTATCCATGTTTGGCACATGCCAGCATTAACTGATATCTTCGGTGATGATGCATGTCTTCAATTTGGTGGAGGTACTTTAGGACACCCTTGGGGTAATGCTCCAGGAGCTGCTGCAAACCGTGTTGCTTCAGAAGCATGTGTTCAAGCAAGAAACGAAGGTCGTGATTTATCTCGTGAAGGTGGTGATGTTATTCGTGAAGCTTGCAAGTGGAGTCCAGAACTTGCTGCAGCTTGTGAAGTTTGGAAAGAAATTAAATTTGAATTTGAAACTATTGATAAGTTATAAATTCAAATTTATATATTAATTAATAATTTTTAATTATGGAATTCTATATTATTATTAAAGGTTTAACATTAAAATTAAAATATTTTGCATTTTTTATGGCACAACCAAAAAAGAAAACTTCTAAGTCTCGTAGAGATTCAAGAAAGGCTACTTGGAATAGAAAAGTTTCTAAGTATGTATTAATTGCTATGTCAATTGGTAAATCAATATTAAAAAAAAGTTCTAGTAATTTCGTTATTCCTGGTGATTCATAAGACGTAATAATCTTTCTTTATATATTTTTATGTCACATTCAGTTAAAATTTATGATACTTGTATAGGTTGTACTCAGTGCGTTCGTGCATGTCCTACAGATGTTTTAGAGATGGTTCCGTGGAATGGGTGCAAAGCTGGTCAAATCGCTTCCTCTCCTCGTACAGAAGATTGTGTAGGATGTAAGCGTTGTGAATCTGCGTGTCCAACTGATTTCCTTAGTGTGCGTGTTTATTTAGGATCTGAGACTACTCGTAGTATGGGTCTGGCATATTAATTCTTTTTAAGTTGAATTAAAGTATAATATTTTTATGTTTAATTTATAGAACTTTTTTGTAGTTTTAAAAATATTTAATATTATTATTTAAATTATTATTTATATTATGATTGAACAAAAGTTAAAAAATTTAGGAAGATTGTGCTTTTTTTGGTCTTATGCAATAAAGTTTAAGAGTTAGATAACTTTACTAAAGTTTTATTTATTTTTTAAAAAATTTTTGAATTTATTTTTTTCGTAAATCTGCAATTGCTCTAGTAAAAATTGTATCAGGAACTGGGATTATAAGTATAAATGGAAAAGACAGTACAGAATTTTTACAGTTTAATCCTAATTGTGTTTTCTTTAATTTTAATAAATAATAATTTAAATTTTTTAAAATATTTCTGAAATAATTAATTAAGTTATTTTTCAACTTGTATACTTATTAAATGTATTAAATCTCCTTTAAATATACTTAACTTAGATGAAAAATATGATATTTTTGTAAAAACTAAAGGAGGAGGTGTTACTGGTCAATCAGAGGCTATAAAATTATCTATAGCCCGAGCAATTTATAATTACGTAGATGATGCTAGTCGAAGAAAATTAAAGGAAAATGGTTTTTTAACTAGAAATTCTCTTTGTAAGGAAAGAAGAAAATATGGTTTAAAAAAGGCAAGAAAAGCGCCACAATTCTCTAAGCGATAATTTGTAATATTTTTTTTAATTAAATTAAAGATTTATACGCATAGAATTTAAAATGTTTTTGAAAAATTAGTATTTTTTACAATTGAATTAGAAAAGGAGATAAATAACCTAGTAATATTTTAAGATATTTAATTTATATGTCAAATAAAATAGATAAGATTATTGAAGAATTAAAAAGTATCACACTTTTAGAAGCTTCAGAATTAATTTCAAAAATAGAAGAAACTTTTGGTGTAGAAGCTAATATAAATACGTCAGTTATAAGTGCTGCTTCTAACGCAAGTAATGTGAAATTAGAGGAGCCTGTTAAAGAAGAGAAAACGGAATTTGATGTTTTATTAAAAGAAGTGCCAACTGCAAAAAGAATTAACGTAATTAAAGTTGTTAGAACTCTTACTTCTTTAGGATTAAAAGAAGCTAAGGATTTAATTGAGTCAGTTCCTAAACCTATTTTTGAAGGTGTTTCAAAAGAAAAAGCAGAAGAAGCAAAAAAACTTTTGGAAGAAGCTGGTGCAGTTGTCGTTATAAATTAATGATATAATAATAAATTTTCGGTCTAAATGAATATTTAATTTTACTTTAGTTTTCATATGAATTTAATCTTTCAACTATCTTTATTAGCATTAATTGCTTTATCATTATTGATTGTAGTTTCGGTTCCTGTTATTTTTGCATCACCAAATGGTTGGAACGATAATAAAAATTATGTATTGCTTACAAGTGCAGTTTGGGCAGCTTTAGTTTTTGTAGTAGGTTCATTAAATTCTTTTGTTGTTTAAATTTTTTAAATAACTAGATATTAAGAATTAGTATATATATACTAATTTCAAGGATATAATATTTAATAAATAGAAAATTTTTAATTAATTAATTATGAAGCTAATAAAAGTTATTGTGTTAAAAGTTATTAAAACAAAAAATAGTTTTTATACTGTTTTTGATTTGAGCTTCTTTAGGCCTGGTCTTGCTAAATCTGGTGGAAATTTAATTAGGAATTATTTACTGAAAAATGTTTTGTGATTTATAATTAATTGAATTGTATATAAATATTAATTTTATTAAATTTCTTCTTCTAGAATTAATAAATAAGTTTTCTTAATTACTTTCCAGTTTTAAAGTTAATAATGTCCTAATTTTTATAAAAAATAAAAATAATAAATCTTCCAAATTTTTTAATATCAATCAATATTTTCCTCTTGAAGAAATAAAAGATCCTGTTGGGAAAGTAGTATCAAATTTAAAAAATCTGATTTTTTATAATTCTGCTTTTTTAAAAATAAAAAAGAATAAAAATATAGTTGCAAGTATTCAAGCGAGTGGAAATAATTATATAATTGAAGGTAAGGATATTAAAATAAATGATCCAAGACTTAAATATAATATTAATCATTATGTAACAACAATATTATCTCCAAGTTTAGAAATGAAATTAATTTTTAAAATAGAATTTTGATTATAAAAATTTTGACAAATCAAAAATTAACTAAAAATGAATATCCTTTTAATTAATAAAAATAAATTTATATTTTACAAGAAAAAAAGGTACAATATTTAATCCTATAAAAAAGAACAATTTTGTAATAAAAATAAATGAAACTGGTTTAGAATCGCTTATTTTAGAAATATTAACTAATCAAACTACAAATTCATTCTTTTTATTAAAAAAAGCATTAAATGAATTAAAGGAATTAAATAATTTTTTTGCATAAATTTTAAATTTTGAATAATAAGAAATTGGAGAGAGAGGGATTTGAACCCTCGGTAACAAACGTTACGCTGGTTTTCAAGACCAGTACCTTAAACCACTCAGACATCTCTCCATAACTCGGGATAACAGGATTCGAACCTGTGACCCTTGCATCCCAAATGCAATGCGCTACCAAACTGCGCTACATCCCGTCATGATGTTTGAAATTATAATTTATTCTGAACTTCGTATAAAATTAAAATGAAGATTTTAAATTAAAAAAAAATATATATATGAAAAATTTTACAACTTACTTATCAACAGCTCCTGTTATTTCTTTAATTTGGCTAACTTTAAGTGCTAGTTTATTAATTGAAGTAAACAGATTTTTTCCAGATTCATTAGTATTTTAATTAAATTATAGTCTACATTTTAAAATACATGTCTAATCATAATTGAAATTAAAATATTTAATTAAGTAAAGATTATAAATTCTCTTTACTTATAAATGGTAGTAAACCTATAATACGAGATTGTTTAATAAAAAAATAACATTTTTAGTTTTCTTTAATACAATAATCTAATTAAGTATTGAATTACTAATTTAATAGTTTATTATATATAATAAACACACTGCTTTTACAAGAAAACGATGTTGCTTTGCTGTAATCTTTGTTAAATGACGAGGCAAAATTTTACCTTGGATAGTAACGAATTTTCTTAGCAAATAAATATTTTTGTAATCAATAAATTCTGCATAAATGATAAATAAATTTCAATAAATTTTAGACTAATTAATATGTTACAAACATCTAATATTATTTTTTTAACTATATATTTTAAATTAAAATCAAATATTTTAGATTAGAAGAAAAACGAATTAAATTTATTAGCATATTAATATTAAAAAATAATTAAAAAGCAAAATATATTGCTTATAAAGTATATTAAATTAAAGAATTCTCAATTCATAAATAAAATAACATGTTTTCAAAAATTATTTTTTTGAAATTAGATTTTCACAAAAGTTTTCTTATATTCTAAAATACAATTTTTCAAAATACTTTCAGCTTCTGGAGTAAAAGTTTTAGTAGAACTTATTATTTCTTTAAAATTAGGCTTAGTAGTATTAATATATTCTCTTAATCCTATTAAGAAAGATTTAACACTTCCTACTTCGATATCATCTAAGTAACCATTAATACCTGTATATATTGTTGCAACTTGATCAGCAACAATTAGTGGAGATGCTTGAGACTGTTTCAATAATTCACGAAGTCTAGTTCCACGTGCAAGTTGATTTTGAGTAGCTTGATCTAAATCTGAAGCAAATTGAGAAAAAGCTTCTAATTCAGCAAACTGAGCAAGTTCTAGTTTTAATTTTCCAGCAACTTGTTTCATAGCCTTGATTTGCGCTGCAGAACCAACTCTAGAAACAGAAATACCAACGTTTATTGCAGGACGCATACCTGAGTTGAAAATATCAGCTGATAGGAAAACCTGGCCATCAGTAATCGAAATTACATTTGTAGGAATATAAGCAGAAACGTCGCCAGCTTGTGTTTCAACAATTGGTAACGCTGTCATACTTCCTTCACCAAGCTCATTACTTAATTTAGCCGCGCGTTCTAAAAGTCTAGAATGCAGATAAAATACATCACCAGGAAACGCTTCACGACCAGGTGGTCTACGTAGTAATAAAGACATCTGTCTGTAGGCTTGTGCTTGTTTTGATAAATCATCATAAATAACAAGAGTATGGCGACCTGAATACATAAAATATTCCGCTAATGCTGCACCTGTATACGGAGCTAAATACTGCAATGTAGCAGGTGAATCAGCATTTTCTGCAACTACTATTGTATATTCCATAGCACCTCTTTGTTCTAAAGTTGTAACAATTTGTGCAACAGAAGATGCTTTTTGACCAATGGCTACATATACACAAACTACATTTTCTCCTTTTTGATTTAAAATTGTATCTGTTGCAACTGCAGTTTTTCCTGTTTGACGATCACCAATAATAAGTTCTCGCTGACCACGACCAATTGGAATCATAGCATCTATTGCTACTAATCCAGTTTGTAAAGGCTCATAAACTGAACGACGAGAAATAATACCTGGAGCTGGCGATTCTATCAGTCTAGTTTTTGTTGTCAAAATTTCACCTTTACCGTCAATTGGTCTTGCTAATGCGTCAACAACACGGCCTAAATAACTTTCACCAACTGGAATTTGAGCAATCTTACCAGTTGCCTTAACTGATGCACCTTCTTGCAATGAAAGACCATCTCCCATAAGAACGACACCAACATTATCCGCTTCAAGATTTAAAGCAATACCAATAGTTCCTTCTTCAAACTCAACAAGTTCGCCTGCCATAACCTTTTCCAAACCATAAATTCTAGCAATACCATCACCAACTTGAAGTACAGTACCAACATTAACAACTTTAACTTCTTGATTATACTTTTCAATTTGTTGACGAATTATTCTACTAATTTCATTAGGACGAATTTTTACCATAAATTAATTAAAACAAATTTTATTATACAAAACTTCTATATATATTTAAAACAACAATTATAAATAAATTAAACCCCAATATTATCTTATTTTTCCTTTTAAATTATTCTAAAAATTATTTTTTAAACAAAGATAATTTTTCTGTTGCTTGCGAAATTAATTTTTTTTGAATATTTGAATTTAAACGCTTCTTAAGAATATCTACTGATTTCAAAAAAGCAAGTTCACTAAGCTTTTGGCAAACCTCTTTAATTGAGTTCTCCTCTTCAAACTGTATAGTTGACAAAGTAGTTTCTTTTAATCGTTTAATATCATCTTCAACTGATTCTATAAGTTTCTTCGAAGACTGACTTGCAATAGAAAAACCTTGATTTCTGATTTGTTCTGATTTAATATTAGCTTCTTGAAACTGATTTTTTGCAGCTTCCAAATTCTGAGAAGCCTCTTGAAATCTAGAATCAGCTTCCTGTAAGTTTCTTAAAATTGATTCTTTTCTATTTTTAAGAACATCAGCTAACAAAGAACGTCCATAATATACTAAAACTCCAATAACTACTGCCAAATTCAATACATTTGTTTCAAAAATATCGGTATTAATCCCAAAACCTTCTGACTCTTCTGAAATAAAATTAAGAATGCTAATATCTAAAACTATCACAATTAAAATCTCCATTAATTTATACATTTTAAAAAACAAATAATTAAAAATAATACTTTAAAATACTATTTTTAATTCAATTTAAACAAATGGATTAGCAAAAATAATAGCTAATGCTACTACTAAACCATAAATAGTTAAAGCTTCCATAAACGCAAGTGACAATAAAAGTGTCCCACGAATTTTACCTTCAGCTTCTGGTTGACGAGCAAGACCTTCAATTGCTTTACCAGATGCAGTACCTTGACCAATTCCAGGACCAATAGCACCTAAGCCTATTGCTAAACCAGCACCAATAACAGATGCAGCACAAATAATTGGATTCATATTAATTCTTATTAAATAAAATAGTAATGTTTAACATTATGTTATAAATAGGTTTAATAAAACCAAAAAAACAAATTATCAACTTTTAAAAATGAAAATCAAAACGCATATTCTTGTCTATTTTAGCAAATTTAATGGTGACCTTCCATAGCTTCACCAATATAAGAACCAGATAAAGTTGCAAAAATCAAAGCTTGGATACCACTAGTAAAAAGTCCTAAAAATATTAATGGAATTGGAACTACTAAAGGTACTAATGACACTAAAACCGCAACAACCAATTCATCAGCCAAAATATTACCGAAAAGTCTAAAACTTAATGAAAGAGGTTTTGTAAAGTCTTCAAGTACATTTATTGGAAGCAAAATAGGAGTAGGTTGAATATACTTAGAAAAATAGTTTAATCCCTTTTTACTAATTCCGGCATAAAAATAAGAAATTGAAGTAAGTACAGCCAAACCTGCAGTTGTATTTATATCATTTGTTGGAGCTCCTAATTCACCATTGGGCAACTCAATAATTTTCCAAGGAACAAGTGCCCCAGACCAATTAGAAACAAAAATAAATAAAAACATAGTTCCTAAATAAGGAACCCATTTTAAATATTCTTTTTCTCCTATTTGTGTTTTAGATAAATCACGAACAAATTCCGTAAGTAATTCAATAAAAGCCTGTCCATCTTCAGGAATAAGCTTTAAATTTCTCGTAGTTAAAACTCCTAAAAGAAATATTAAGAATATAACAATCCAAGAATTAATTAACACCTGACCATGCACTTGAAATGAGAAAATTGACCAATAAAAATGTTGACCAACTGCAACATTTGCAAGATTGAAAATATAATTGAACATCATAATATTTAAATTTTAAAATCTTCTTCCATTCTAAAATAAAAAAGTTAACTAAAATAGCTTTCAAAACATAAACAAAAAATTAAAATTACTACGAATTATTTTTCCCTTTTATAATAGACTTAGAAAGTTCTGATAAAATTAGTCCAACAGAAGACACAGAATCATCATTTGCTGGAATAAAAAAATCCGTTAAAGTTGGATCACAATTAGTATCAACTATTGTAACCGTTTTTATATTTAATTTCAAACATTCTTTAACAGCATTCATTTCCCTAGGTTGACCAATAATAATTACAATATCAGGGATTTTAGTCATTTCTTTTATTCCAGAAAAATATTTTTCTAATTTTAAGCGTCTCTTTTTTAAAATAAGACACTCTTTTTTTGTTAAAAGATCAAAACTACCGTCTAATTCTTGTTTAACAAAACAAATGTAAACAATTACTTTGCATAAGATAAAGAAAAAAATTAATTAGCTAATTAAAATTAAATAAATTGTTATTAAAATATAAATCTAAAAGAATTTTTAAACTGTCAATACAACCTTTTATTGTAGACCAGTTAGTTAAAGTACCACCTAACCATCGTTTAGTAACGTAATAAGAATTACAACTAATAGCACATTATTCTAATAAAAAATTTTTTAAATATATTCAAATAATATAAAAATTTGCGAATATAATTTACAAATAAAATTAAAAATTCAAACTTTCTACTAAAGAACTAAATTGACGTTTAGTACCAACAAATAAAATTAATAAGATAAATTTCAAATAATTTTCTTTTTAAATTAAACTAACTATAAGTATACAATTAAAGTTATTTATTAAACTAAAATGAAGTCAAAAGATTTATTATTTTTAGCACTTTTATAAAGAAAATCAGTGGATTTTTTTAAACAAATTAAAGTTTGTAATACATCAATTATATGAAGCCCATTTCTTTCTCCATAAATAAATGAAGACATTTTTGGATTCCATTTTCTAACTTGATGACCCAAGTGAACACTACAATTTAACATTTCTTCTAAAGATATCATAATTAAAAAAATATAAAAAAAAATACAGATATTTTACATACGATAAAATTAATTTATCTTAATATAAAAAAATACAAAAAATTTAAATAAAATTTAGCATAGTAAAATGCATAAATACAATAAATAATTAATTATAATGATTAACTTCAATTCTAAAAGACGACACCCAGATTCGAACTGGGGATAAAAGATTTGCAATCTATTGCCTTACCACTTGGCCATATCGCCATCGTATTAAATCTACTTACAAAATAACACTTTTTCATCTTTGACTTATAATGACTCTGATAAGCAACAAAATAAATAATTGAATATATACAATGAATAAAGAAAAAACTATAAATCATCCAACAAATATTTGCTTAAAAAAAAATAATATATATATGAATTTAAAATAAGTATATTTGAATTGAAATTATAAAAAGGAAAACCAATTTAACTATGCAAATCGAAAGTTTCAAAAAATTTTTGAAAGAAGAAATAATAACAACTCTGAAAAGTCTAAATAATATTAATCAATCCAATTTTAAAATAAAAGCAGACATTCAAAAAGTAAAATACAAAAGACCAAAAACTTCTTCTCAAAAATGTATTAATACAAATAAAACTTATTCAATAGGAATATATGTACCATTTACAATAAAATACAAGAAAAAAATAATTATTAATTATGATTAAAAAATATACAACTAATAAATAAACTAGAAATATAAATCTATCTAAATTAAAAGATATTATAAATAATCTTTAAAATAAATACTTATTTCTAGCCGAACTCCCTTTAATAACAAGTGAAGGAACATTTATAATAAATGGAATTAAAAGAATTATAAGTTTGATTCTTAGTTTATGAAATTATAATTAAAAATAGTAAAGTACAAAAATTTCTATACAAAATTTCAAAGAAGTATTTAACTCACTTTTTTTTAATGAATCAGTACGTAATCCCGGTTTATATATTTCTATAGATAAAGAGAATTCACTATCAGCAACCATTATTCCAAAATTAGGAACTTGGACTACAATAAAATCAACAAAAACTAATGACTTATATATAAAATTTGATAACATAAAAAAAAAGTTTCCTATAACAACACTATTACAATCAATAGGACTATCAACAAAAAAAGTTTTTAGCACAATAAATGATAAAAAAACTATGCTAAGACTAATTTCAAAAGAGAAAAATATGAATACGGAATTAGCATTAATGAAAATTACAAAAATAATGTTAAAAAAAGGAAATAATTTAAAAAATTCAAGAAGAATAATTTATAATATTTTCTTAAATAAAAATTATTATAATTTAGGAGAAATAGCAAGAAATCAAATTAATAAAAAATTATATTCTAATGAATTCTTAAAAAGAGAACTAATACTAACTCCAGAAGATATATTAGGAACACTAAACTACTTAATAAATAGTAGAAACAACATAAGCAATAACAATATTGATGACATAGATGACTTAAAAAATAAAAGAATAAAATTAATAGGAGAAATAATAAATAATGAAGTTAAGATCTCTATAAACGAATTAAGAAAAAATATTATTAAAAAACTAAGCAAACTCGAAATACAAATTAATAAAAAGAAACAAAAAATAAATATAAAAGGAATTTTAAACACAAAAATACTAACAATGCCCATTCAAAAGTTCTTCAATTCAAGCCCTCTTTCCCAAATTGCGGAAGAAACTAATCCAATAGCAGAAATAACACATAAGCGTAAAGTAACTTTTCTCGTTTCTAATAGCCAAAGTAAAAAGACCTCTAATTTACAAATACGTGAAATTCATCCAAGCCATTATGGAAAAATATGTCCTATAGAGACGACAGAAGGAAAAAATGCAGGATTAGTTTGGTCGCTTGCTAAAGAAACAAGAATAAACAAATATGGTTTCCTAGAAACGCCTTTTTTCAAAACTATTAAGAAAAATATCAAAGAAATCATATACTTAAATTCTACTAAACAAATAAATAATTTTTCAGTAAAAAAATTAAATCAAAGAAAAAATATAAAATTATTGTATCCAATTTCTAATGTACAAATGATCTCAATGGGAACATCTTTAATTCCATATATTGAACACAATGATGCAAACAGAGCTCTTATGGGATCAAACATGCAAAAACAAGCTTTATGTTTATTAAACAAAGAAATTCCTATATTAGGAACGGGTACAGAAAAATTAATAGCAAATATATCAGGGTCTAATATAATTTCCAAGTCAAGTGGTATAGTAAAATATGCAAGCTTAAAAAAAGTAATAATACACGAAAAGTTAGATACTAAATGTAAATTAACGCAAAACAAAAATATAGAAAAATTTACAAGAAGCTTTTTAAGAAAAATAAAACAAAAAAATTTTGGTATTACTTACAAAAAATACATAAAAAGAACTTATTTTTTAAAAAAAGAAAAAAAATCTAATCAAAGTACTTATTTACATCAAATTCCAGTAGTTGAAAAACAACAATGGGTAAAAAAAGGTCAAATCTTAGCAGAAGGCTGGGGAACAAAAAATGGAAATTTAAGTATTGGAAGAAATATTCTAATTGCATATATACCTTGGAAAGGATATAATTTTGAAGATGCAATAATAATAAACAAAAAATTAGTAAATGAAAATATATTTACATCAATACATATAAAGAAATATAAAACTTTTTTAACTAAAAACGAAACAGGGGAAGAAAAATTGTCAAGAAATATACCAAATATAACAAAACGAGAAAGAAACAACATTAAAAAAAATGGAATAATAAAAAAAGGAACATTTATAAAAGAAAATGAAATTTTAGTAGGAAAAATAAAAAAGGATAAAAATATTGATCCAACTACTAAATTACTTGAACTTATATTTAAAAAAGAAAGAATAAAAGATTCATCATTTAGAATGACAAAAAGAAATAAAGGAACAATTCTCGACGTAAAGATATTAAAAAAAAAATCTATTTCAATAATAATATATGTTGTTGAAAAAAGAAAAATACAACTAGGTGACAAAGTTTCTGGAAGACATGGTAATAAAGGCATAATCTCAAAAATAGTTAATCCAGAAAATATGCCATATTTACAGGATGGAACTATAGTAGACATGATACTAAATCCACTTGGTATCCCATCAAGAATGAACGTAGGACAAGTATTTGAATGCTTAATTGGACTTGCAGGAAAAAATCTAAAAGAAAACTATAAACTTTCGAGTTTCAATAAATCAAATAAAGAAAATAGTTCACTGAAAATTTTATATCAAAAACTTTATGAGACAAGGGAAAAAACAAAAAAAAAGTGGATATTTGATTTTAATTATCCCGGCAAAATGAAAATATTAAACGGAAGAACAGGAGAAATATTTAAACAAAATGTAACTGTTGGTTACGCTTATATGCTAAAATTAATACATCTTGTAAAAGAAAAAATAACAGCACGATCTTTGGGTAGTTATTCAATAATAACAAAACAACCTCTAAAAGGTAAAGCTAAGCAAGGTGGACAAAGATTCGGAGAAATGGAAGTATGGGCAATTGAAGCATTTGGATGTGCCTATTTACTTCAAGAACTAATGACAATAAAATCAGATGATACAATCAATAGATATAAAACACTATATGCTCTAACAGAAGGAGAATTTTTACCAAAACCACAAGTACCGGAATCATTCAAAGTTTTCATTTTAGAATTACAATCCCTTTGTTTTGACATTTCTATATATAGAAAAGAAAACGATAGAAACATATTTTAGAGGAAAAAAAGCAGTTTAAAATAAAATAAATGGAGAATAATAACCAAAATATAAAAATAACATAAAAAATTATGATAAAAAAATACTTTCAAATCAATTTAGCATCACCTAAAAAAATATTAAAATGGAGTGAAAGAAGTCTTCCAAATGGAGAATTAGTTGGAAAAATAACAAAATCATTGAGATAAAAAAAAATAAATGATAAAAATTTAATGAAAAAACTTGTTAAACTTCTAAAAAAGTAATCTAATTTTAATGACACGGTTGATTACAAAACTTTTAGGCCCATAAAAGATGGACTATTTTGTGAAAAAATATTTGGACCAACAAAGAAAAATGAATGTTCTTGTAAACTATATAAAAAAATAAAAATAAAAGCTAAAAACGCCAATATAATAATCTGTCCTAGATGCAATGTACAAATAACAGATTCAAAAATAAGAAGATATAGAATGGGATAATAAGATTAAAAATTAAAAATTAGTTACCTTTTAAAATTTCATATTCAAAATTTATAAAAAATTAAGGGAAAAATTTTTGAACCTATATATAGAATTAGCTTTACCAAATATACATCCATTATATTTAAATAATTTGCCTAGTTACATATCAGTAATGCTGGCAAAACCTATTAAAGAAGTAAAAAAAATAGTCTCTACTGAATCATATATTCTAGTTAAAAAAAACAAAAGAGAAATATGGGAAACTAGTGGAGAAGCTATAAATTTTTTACTAAAAAGAATAAAATTAAAAAAAATAGCTAACAAAATACGTGACAATATTTTATCGACAAAAAAAAATAGAAAAAACTTAATAAATAGATACAAACTAATAAATAATTTCATAGAAACTAAATCTAAACCAGAATGGATGACAATAAAATTTCTACCAGTTCTTCCACCTGAATTACGACCTTTAATGAAATTACAAGACAATGTAATTGTAAGTTCAGACTTTAATATATTATATGCTAAAATAATAAATAGTAATAATAGAATAATACAGTTAAAAAATATGAAAATAAATGAAAAATTTCTAAAAAAAGAAAAACAAATACTACAAGAATCAATAGATTCTTTAATAGATAAATCTCAAACTAAAAGCAAAAAGAAATTGAGATTTAAAAATAAGTGGAAAAAAATAAAATTATTTAATTGTAAAAAACTTAATTAATAATAAAAAGTTATTAATAAACTTCTAAAAAACTTTTAAGTCATTAACAAAGACAATAAAAGGAAAACATGGAAGAATAAGAGAAAACTTACTTGGAAAAACAGTAGATTATTCTGCTCGTTCAGTTATAACAGTTGAACCAAAACTAAAAATTAATGAATGTGGAATTCCAATAGATATACTTTTAGAATTATTCCAACCTATACTAATAAAGAAAATCATACAACTAAAACTAGCCAATAATATAAAAGAAGCAAAAAAAGAAATTAATAAAAAAAATGTAATACAAATTAAATTATTAAAAAAAATAATATTCAAATATCCAATCTTATTAAATAGAGCACCAACTTTACATAGAATAGGTATTCAATCGTTTCAACCAATAATGACAAAACAAAAATCAATAAAACTACATCCAATGGTATGTGCGGCATTTAACGCTGACTTTGATGGTGACCAAATGGGCATTCACCTACCTTTAAGCTTAAAAGGACAAGCAGAATCACGAACTTTAATGATATCATCAAACAATTGTACATTGCCAGCAACTGGAGAATCTAACTTAAATCCAAGTCAAGATATGATATTGGGATGCTATTTTCTAACAAATGAAAATATTAATCTATTTTATTTATTAGAAAAAATATTTTGATTTTATAATTAAAAAAATAACATTATTAAATGAATTTCCTCATATTTGAAAATTTTAGAAATAACATAATCTAAAACGCTATTTTAAAAACATAAAAAAAGCATTAATTTCATATAAAAAAAAAGAATTAGAAATTCATTCTTTCATATGGATAAATGAAAAAAACCGATATCTAAAAAAAATAAAAATATCAAAAATAAAATCAAAAATAAAAAAATCATTTGTTTCGAGATTTAAAAAAATAAAAATTAAATAAAAATTAATACATAAACAAAAAATTACATTTATATAAAACTAGTAAAAAATTAACTAGAATAGAACTACTCCAGGTAGAATTATATTTAGTAAAGTTATTAATGAATTTCTATAAATAAAATTTTCCTACTCAAGAAAAATAAAAATAAAATTTAAATTAAATTTTATTTAATTAAATTTAACTAAAACATAAAACCATGAAAAAAAGAATAATTTTTAACCAAAAATTTGATAAAAAAAAAATAAAAAACTTAATAAATTGGTTCTTAAACAATTATGGAAGTATAAAAACTTGCAAAATATTAAGTAAGCTTAAAGAAATAGGATTCAAATATGCTACAAAATCAGGTATTTCTCTAGGACCTGATGACTTAATAATACCAGTTATAAAAAAAAAATTAATTAAAAATACAGAAAACTACCTAAACAAAACTAAATTAAAATTAAAATACGGAAAAATAAACCAACTACAATACAATCAAAAACTAATAGAAACATGGAATATAACTAATGAAACCTTAAAAAAAGAAATAATTAGAAACTTTAAACAAATAGATTTACTAAACCCTGTTTATATGATGATTTTTTCAGGCGCAAGAGGAAATATATCACAAATTAAACAAATAGTTGGAATGAGAGGTTTAATGTCAGATTCAAAGGGAGAAATAATAAATATGCCTATAAAGAATAACTTAAAAGAAGGACTAAGCGAAAATGAGTACTTTATTTCTTGTTATGGGGCAAGAAAAGGAATTATAGACACAGCTCTAAAAACAGCAAATTCTGGATACCTAACAAGAAAACTTATTTATGCATCACAAAATGTTTCAATAAACCAACCAACTTGTAATACAGAATCAATAACTTTAATAAAAATTCTCAACTTTAATAAAAAGAACTACCTTAATACAAAAGAGAAGATATTAGGAAGAGTAATTAATGAAGACATCCAAGAAACAGGAAAAAATAAAATAATAAATAAAGGTCAAGACATATGTAATTATACGGCAAAAAAAATAATAAAATTAAAGAAATACGTTGCTATAAGAACACCATTAAATTGCAACCTAAATTTAGGTATTTGTCAATTATGTTATGGTTGGAATTTAACTAATAATAAAATTGTAAAATTAGGGGAAGCTGTAGGAATACTGGCAGCTCAATCAATTGGTGAACCGGGAACACAATTAACGATGAGAACTTTTCACACAGGTGGAATATTTAAGAACGAAATTTCCAAAGTAATCTTATCTCCAACTGATGGAAGAATATCATTCTCAAAAAATAATTTAAAAAAAATAATAACAAAACATGGAGAACAAGCATTTCTCTTAACCAATAATAAAAACTTTTTTGCAAAAGGAAAAAACTATAAAACATATAGTATAACTATTCCAAAATTTTCTATTGTCTTTGTAAAAAATGGAAATAAAATTTTTAAAAAGCAAGTATTAGCAGAAGTATCACAATGGAAAAAAACAAAAAATAAAAAAAATAATGAAATAGAACAAATAAAAGCTGATAATACAGGTCAAATAATATTTGAAAAATATAAAGATAAAAAAATCAAAGATAAAATTTGGATAATAGTTGGAAAAATCGAAAAATATTATTTTTTATACGAAAAAATATTTAGCACTATAAAAAATAAAAAAACTTTCATTAAAAATAACAAATTTTTCATTAAAAAAAATGAGAAATTAAAGAATAATTTGAAAAATATAAATTTATTAACAATAAATAATAAAAATATAAAAAAATTAAAAAAGACGCAAATAAGAAATAAAGGAAAAAACAAAAATTTATATGAAGTAAAATTAGCAAAAAAAGAAAACATGTACATAAATAAAATTTCTAATAAAAAAATAACAAAAAATTGTAATAAAAATATAGGAAAATTATTTTTAACAAGAAACAATACAGAAGTTTTCTCTGGACTTATTATAGAAAAAAGAAAATCTTGTAATTTTGTAAAAAAAGGGATAGCTTATTTTGTGCAAAAAGGAGCTAGTTTAAATATTAAAAACCACAGTTTAATAGAAAAAGGCACAAAAATGTTTGATATAGTTTATGAAAAAGAAAAAACTAAAGACATTGTAGAAGGACTACCAAAAATAGAAGAAATATTAGAAGCAAAGAAAACAAAAAATTCAATTGCAATAAAAAATAACACACAAGAAAGACTTAAAGAATACTTTAATTATTATAAAAAAAAACATGATAACGCAATAGCAAATGAAAAAACTATTAGGAAAATACAAACATTTTTAGTAAAAGAAATAAACGATGTTTACAAATCACAAGACGTTAAAATTTCAGAAAAGCATATTGAAATAATTGTTAAACAAATGACTTCAAATAGTATTATAAAAGAAAGTGGGGATTCAAACTTTTTGATCGGCGAAATAATTGCACGTAATAAAATAGAAAAAATTAATAAAGTATTAAAAAGGAAAATAAAATATGAACCAATATTAATAGGAATATCACGAATATCAAATTTTAGTGACAGTTTTATATCTGCAGCATGTTTCCAAGAAACAACACGTGTATTAACAAAAGCAGCAATTATGGGAAAAATTGATTGGTTAAAAGGACTAAAAGAAAATATAATTTTCGGAAACTTAATTCCAACAGGAACTGGTTATAAATTAAAATAAGTTCAGTTTATTAATTATAATTTAATTGAACTTATTTAGTGGGAGTATAGCTCAGTTGGTAGAGCGTCTGCCTTACAAGCAGAATGTCAGCGGTTCGAGTCCGTTTACTCTCACTTATAAATCAATTTAAATCCTTAGTAGCTCAATGGTAGAGCATTCGGCTGTTAACCGATTGGTCGTAGGTTCAAATCCTACCTAGGGAGAAAAGGGCTTGTAGCTCAGTGGACCAGAGCACGTGGCTACGAACTACGGTGTCAGGGGTTCGAATCCCTTCTTGCCCGATAATAAATTAATAAATATAATGAACTAAAAAGATTTAACAAATAAAAATACAGGTGGAGAGACTCGAACTCTCACATCAAAAGACACGGGAACCTAAATCCCGCACGTCTACCAATTCCGTCACACCTGCAAAACTTAGCATTTTAATTGTAATTAATATTTACAAATAAATAAAGCTAAATTTATAAAGAAGATCCTAAGCCAGAGTAAGAGCCGTAAAAGAAAAGAGCTAATAAAGCAATTGCAGCCATTCCAACAACTGTTCCAACTAACCAAAGTGGAATTCTTCCTGTAGTTCCTGAGTTAGACATAATAAATTTAATTTTTAAAATTCCCTATGAAAAATATTCGTCAAATTATTTTCCTGTAAATCGATTTCTAAATAACTAATTAGTTAAATATATAGCTAGAAAATAAAACAGCTAGAACAAATATCAATAGTAAACCCCAATATAAACTTGTTCTATTCAATTCTACTGACTGTTTGTTTGGATTTTGTTGTGTCATAAATTTTTTATTAAAATATTACAATGAAAATAAAATTAATACTAAATTATCTTAAAGATAATCTAATACAATTTAATAAGCGAAAAAGCTATTAAAAAAATTGGCATAAATACTAGATCAAAGATAAAATTAAATCAGATTAAAAATGAATTAACGCTGAATGAATTGCATTGCAGAAATTGCACCAATAAAGAAAACTGTTGGCACAGCTAGAGCATGTACAGCAAGCCATCTAAAAGTAAAAATAGGATATGTAATAGTTTTATTAGTTGTCATAATTTATTTTATTTATTTAAGTAATTTATTTAATTGTTCTAAAGCACCAAAACGATCAGTAATTAATGGAACTTCTTGTCTTGAATCTGTAAAATATTCGTTAGGACGTGGAGTTCCAAAAATATCATAAGCAAGACCTGTACTAACAAAAATCCATCCTGCAACAAAAAGAGATGGAATTGTAACACTATGAATTACCCAATAACGAATACTTGTAATTATATCTGAAAAGGGACGTTCCCCAGTAGAACCCGCCATAATTAAAACTCCTTTATAAAATGATGTTTTATTAAATTTTATTTACATCATTGTTAAATCAAATTAGTATATAACTAAAATTTATCAGTTCAATTTACATAAAATTTAACCAAATTTTGCAGATGTTGAAGCAATAAGGAAAGCCGCATAAGTGAATACATAACCTACAGAGAAATGTGCTAAACCTACTAAACGAGCTTGAACAATAGATAAAGCAACAGGTTTATCTTTCCACTTAAATACATTCGTTAAAGGCGTTCTTTCATGTGCCCAAACTAAAGTTTCAATTAATTCTTGCCAATAACCACGCCAAGAAATAAGGAACATGAAACCAGTTGCCCAAACTAAATGACCAAATAAGAACATCCAACCCCAAACAGCAAGGCTATTCATACCAAATGGGTTATATCCATTAATCAACTGTGAAGAATTTAACCATAAATAATCACGAAGCCATCCCATTAAATAAGTTGAAGATTCATTAAATTGATTTACATTACCTTGCCATAAAGTAATATGTTTCCAATGCCAATAAAAAGTAACCCAACCTATAGTATTTAACATCCAGAAAACGGCTAAGTAAAAAGCATCCCAAGCAGAAATATCACATGTACCACCACGGCCTGGACCATCACAAGGGAAACTATAACCAAAATCTTTTTTGTCAGGCATTAAACGAGAACCTCTTGCATCTAATGCACCTTTAACAAGAATTAAAACTGTAACGTGAAGACCTAATGCAATTGCATGATGAACTAAGAAGTCACCTGGTCCTATTTGTAAGAATAAAGAACCTGCAGAATCATTTATAGCACCAACCCAGCCAGGTAACCAAAGATCCTGACCTGCAATAGAAGCATTACTCGTATTTAAAGATAATAATAAGCTCAAGTTATAAACTGATTTACCATGTGCTGATTGAATCCATTGTGCAAAAACTGGTTCTATTAAAATTTGTTTTTCTGGAGTTCCAAAAGCTTGCATAACATCGTTATGTACGTATAAACCTAAAGTATGGAAACCTAAGAATAAAGATACCCAACTTAAATGAGATATTATAGCTTCTTTGTGGTTTAAAATACGATCTAGAACATTACCTTTATTCTTTTCAGCATTATAATCTCTAACCAAGAATATAGCACCATGTGCAAATGCTCCTGTCATAATAAATCCAGCAATATATTGATGATGAGTATATAAAGCTGCCATAGTAGTATGATCCTGAGAAAGGAAAGCATAAGGAGGTAAAGAATACATATGTTGAGCAACTAATGAAGTAATTACTCCTAAACAAGCTAAAGCTAATCCAAGTTGGAAATGCAATGAATTGTTAATTGTTTCATATAATCCTTTATGACCTTCTCCTAAACCGCCTTTTGGAGCTTTATGAGCACTCAAGATTTCATCTATATTATGTCCAATACCGAAATTTGTACGATACATATGACCTGCTACAATAAATATTACTGCAATAGCCAAATGATGATGTGCAATGTCTGTTAACCATAAACTTTTAGTTTCTGGATGAAACCCACCTAAGAAAGTTAAAATAGCAGTCCCAGCACCAGTTGAAGTACCAAAAATATGATCTGCAGAATCAGGATTTTGTGCGTATAAACTCCAATCACCAGAAAAGAATGGACCTAAACCAGATGGATGAGGAAGCGCAGATAAAAAGTTATCCCAACGAATGTGTACACCTCTTGACTCAGGTATTGCAACATGAATTAAATGACCAGTCCACGCTAAAGAACTTACACCAAATAAACCTGATAAATGATGGTTTAATCGAGACTCAGCATTTTTAAACCATGAAACACTTGGTCCATATTTCGGCTGCAAGTGAAGCCATCCTGCGAATAGAGATAATGATGACAAAAATAATAAAAATAATGAGCCATAAAATAAATCTAAATTAGAACGCATTCCAATTGTAAACCACCACTGATAAACTCCTGAATATGAAATATTAACAGGCTGTGATTCCTGGAATTTCGAAAATGCTTCTATTGCAGGTTGTCCAAAATGTGGATCCCAAATTGCATGAGCAATAGGTCTAACATGCAAAGGATCACTTACCCATTGTTCAAAGTTTCCTTGCCAAGCAACATGAAATAAGTTACCTGATGTCCATAAAAATATAATAGCTAGTTGTCCAAAATGAGATGAAAAAATTTTTTGATATAGGTTCTTTTCTGTCATTCCATCATGACTCTCAAAATCATGAGAAGTAGCAATTCCAAACCAAATACGACGCGTTGTTGGATCCTGGGCCAGACCTTGGCTAAATTTTGGAAATTTAATTGACATAATTATTAATCTCCTTTAATTTCTAAAAACACGTTAGAACCAAATTTATTAAACTAAACTAAAAATTTAACCTACTGATATTATTCTTGCAAGGAAGAACGACCATGTAGTTGCAATACCCCCTAATAAATAATGAGCTACACCTACAGCACGTCCTTGAGTAATACTTAATGCACGAGGCTGAATATTAGGAGCAACTTTTAACTTATTATGTGCCCAAACTATTGATTCAATAAGCTCTTGCCAATAACCACGACCGCTAAATAAGAACATTAAGCTAAAAGCCCAAACGAAATGAGCTCCTAAGAAAACTAATCCATAAGCAGATAATGATGAACCATAAGATTGTATAACTTGTGAAGCTTGAGCCCAAAGGAAATCACGAAGCCACCCATTTATAGTAATTGAGCTTTGAACAAAGTTACCACCTGTAATATGCGAAATACCATTTGACGTTAAATTACCCCAAACATCCGATTGCATTTTCCAACTAAAATGGAAAATAACTACAGAAATAGAATTATACATCCAGAATAAACCTAAGAAAATATGATCCCATGCAGAAACTTGACAAGTACCACCACGACCTGGACCATCACAAGGGAATCTAAAACCTAAATTAGATTTATCAGGTATTAAACGTGAGCTACGAGAAAATAGAACACCCTTAAGTAAAATTAAAACTGTAACGTGAATTGTAAAAGCATGAATATGATGAACCATAAAATCTGCAGTTCCTAAAGATATAGGCATCATAGCAATTTTTCCATTTAAAGCTAAAACCTCTCCGCCCCAAACTGGACTAGTAGAAAAAGAAGCATTATAAGCAGTTAAATTTGGAGAAATATAATGAGTATTTTGAATCCATTGTGCAAAAATTGGCTGTAATTGTATCGCTGTATCAGAGAACATATCCTGAGGACGTCCAAGAGCAGACATAGTATCGTTATGAATATATAATCCAAAACTATGTAATCCTAAAAATATACAAGCCCAGTTTAAATGAGAAATAATTGCATCTCTATGACGTAGAACTCTATCTAAAAGATTATTGTAATTGCTTGCCGGATCGTAATCACGAATCATAAAGATAGCCGCATGAGCCGCAGCACCAACAATACAAAAACCTCCAATCCACATATGGTGTGTAAAAAGAGATAACTGCGTTCCATAGTCAGTTGCTAAATAAGAATAAGGCGGCATTGAGTACATATGATGAGCAACAATAATTGATAAAGAACCCATCATTGCTAAATTAAGACTTAATTGAGCATGCCATGAATTAGTAAAAATTTCATATAAACCTTTATGGCCAGAACCAGTTAAAGGACCTTTATGAGCTTCTAATAGTTTTTTCATATCATGTCCAATTTCCCAATTAGTTTTATACATATGACCTGCAAAAATAAATAACACAGCCAATGCTAAATGATGGTGCACCACATCTGTAAGCCATAAACCACCTGTAACAGGATTTAAACCTCCATTAAAAGTTAAAAAATCTGAATATTCAGACCAATTACCCGAAAAGAAAGGTGTTAAACCTTTTGAAAAACTAGGAAATAGCTGAATCATTAATGATTTATTAAAAATAAATTCATGAGGTAAAGGAATATCACTAGGATTTATTCCTGAATCTAACAATTTATTTATAGGTAAAGAAACATGAATTTGGTGTCCAGCCCATGATAAACAACCTAAACCTAATAATCCACTTAAATGATGATTTAAAGTTGACTCAACATTTTGGAACCATTCTAATTTTGGAGCAGCTTTATGATAATGAAACCAACCTGCAAAAAATAAAAGTAATGCAAATACAAAGCCACCTACAGCTGTAATATATAATTGGAATTCTGAAACAATACCACTTGAACGCCACATTTGGAAAAGACCAGAAGTAATTTGTATACCTTGGAAATTTCCTCCAACATCACCATTTAAAATTTCTTGACCAACTACTGGCCAAACTACTTGAGCACTAGGTTTAATATTAATAGGATCTCTTAACCATGCTTCATAATTCGAGAATCTTGCTCCATGAAAAAACATACCACTAAGCCAAATTTCAATTACTGCTAATTGACCAAAGTGAGCACTGAATATTTTTCTTGAAATATCTTCTAAATCAGTAGTATGGCTATCAAAATCGTGCGCATCCGCATGTAAATTCCAAATCCAAGTAGTCGTATTAGGTCCTTTTGATAAAGAACGAGAGAAATGACCAGGTTTTGACCACTTTTCAAAAGAAGTTTCAACTGGATTTTCTGTAAAAGTAATTTTGACCTTTCTTAAATTCTGTTCTGGTGGAGTAATTGTCATAAATTTAATTAAAAGAAAATCACGCACTTACCTTAATTATAAAATGCCAGGAACCAGATTTGAACTGGTGACACAAGGATTTTCAGTCCTTCGCTCTACCGACTGAGCTATCCTAGCTTATTTACTATGTTTCACATTATGAGTTGACTGGGATTCGAACCCAGGACCGGTCGGTTAAAAGCCGAGTGCTCTACCAGCTGAGCTATCAACTCAATGTAATTCTTAAGCTTTTTAAAGCTTAAAAAGATTAAGAACTACAGATTGATACTATTATCGCCTCTAACGTATTGAAGATAAGCTGTAAAAAATAAGCCCATAATAGTAACAGGAATAAGACCTAGTAATATTCCAGAAAGAAGAGATTCTACCATTAAAACAAAATTAGAAAATTTAATAACCAATACTAAGAACTTGTATAACAAGTGACATTTAAATTCGGGACTGACGGGATTCGAACCCGCAACTTCCGCCTTGACAGGGCGGTGCTCTAACCATTGAACTACAATCCCACATTTTGTTATAATGTAGCTAAATGAATAATAAATTACCAAGTTTGCTATAATAACGTAGTAATGTTTACAAAATAGTTTTAAGATTACATATCTTTTGCATTAGGATTACGACCTGTATCATTTGATAAGAAACCAAAAATAAATAAAGAGATAAAGAAAATAACTAAACTATAAACAAATATTTTTAAAGTTAACATAATAAAAAGAATTTTAATATAAAACACACGACATGTAAGTATAAGTAGAAAAAAAATTAATAATATTTAAAATGTATAGGGATATTTCAAGGAAAATTAAAATATTTAAAATATTAAGACTTATGACACGTGTAAAACGCGCATTTGTATCAAGAAGACGCCATAAAAAAATAATAAGTTCTAACAAAGGTTTCACTGGATCACACTCGAAATTATTCAAAGTAGCAAACCAAGAATACATGAAATCTCTAGTATATTCTTATTCAGATAGAAGAAAAAAAAAAAGAAATTTCAAAAGTTTATGGATAAGAAAAATAAACGCAGTAATTAGAGAAGTTTTTGATACTAAATACAATACATTAATAAGTAAATTAAAAAAATCAAAAATAATTTTGAATAAAAAGATTTTAGCTAACATTTCTATGAACGATAGAAAAACACTTTCAAAATTAGTAAATTTTAATTAAAAGTAAAAAATTTTTATAATAACTACCATGCCTACAATTTCACAACTTATAAAAACACAAAGAAAAAAAGTTAAAAAAAAAACTAAATCCCCAGCCTTAAAGCTTTGTCCACAAAGAAGAGGTGTATGTACAAGAGTTTATACAACAACTCCTAAGAAACCAAATTCTGCACTTCGTAAAGTAAGCAGAGTTAGATTGTCTTCTGGATTTGAAATAACAGCCTATATCCCTGGTATAGGGCATAATTTACAAGAACATTCGGTAGTACTTGTACGAGGAGGAAGAGTAAAAGATTTACCTGGAGTTCGATACCATATTGTACGAGGATGCCTAGATGCTGCCGGAGTTAAAAACAGAAGAAAAGGACGATCAAAATATGGAGTAAAAAAACCAAAATAGGGGAGAGAAAAAATTAAAATAAATAGTAAAATTGTTTTTAACAAATTTTTGAAAAAAAATATATATAAATTATACCTATATGTCACGTAGAAAAAAATCAAAAAAAAGAGTAATTGCACCTGATGCAATTTATAATAGCAAACTAGCAAGTATGATAATAAACAAAGTTCTTTTAAAAGGAAAAAAGACTTTAGCACAACATATTTTCTATGAATCTATGAAGAAAATAAAAGAAATAACAAACAAAGAACCAATTGAAGTACTTCAAAAAGCAATTTTAAACATAACGCCGATAGTTGAACTAAAATCACGTCGCGTCGGAGGTGCTACTTATCAGGTACCTATTGAAATAAAACAAGAAAGAGGAACAAGCATTGCTCTAAGTTTCTTAATAAAATCAGCACGAAATAGACCAGGAAGAAACATGATATTCAAATTAGGAAATGAGCTAATAGACGCATATAATAATACAGGAAACTCAGTAAAGAAAAAAGATGAACTTCATAAACAAGCTGAAAGCAATAAAGCATTTTCGAGCTTCAAATTTTAACTTATAAATTTTAAGAATTGAAAATATATTTATAAAATCAAATAACAATAACATTACCAAAATCAAGTATTTTATTTATTAAAAAAATGGCACGTCAAAAATTCGAACGTACAAAACCACACGTAAATATTGGAACAATTGGGCACGTTGATCATGGTAAAACTACTTTAACTGCAGCAATAACTATGGCACTAGCAGCAACAGGAAATTCAAAAGCTAAGAAATATGAAGATATAGATTCTGCACCAGAAGAAAAAGCAAGAGGAATCACTATAAATACAGCACATGTTGAATATGAAACAAAAAACCGACATTATGCACATGTAGATTGCCCAGGACACGCTGATTATGTTAAAAATATGATAACTGGAGCTGCGCAAATGGATGGAGCAATATTAGTTGTTTCAGGAGCTGATGGACCAATGCCACAAACAAAGGAACATATATTACTAGCAAAACAAGTTGGTGTACCAAACATAGTAGTATTTCTTAACAAAGAAGACCAAGTTGACGACAAAGAATTATTAGAACTAGTAGAACTAGAAGTAAGAGAAACACTTAATAATTATGAATTTCCAGGAGATGAAATACCGGTAGTTTCTGGTTCTGCATTATTGTCAGTAGAAGCATTAACTAAAAATCCAAAAACAATAAGAGGAGAAAATAAATGGGTGGATAAAATATTAGATTTAATGGATCAAGTAGACTCATATATTCCAACTCCAGTACGAGATACTGATAAGGATTTTTTAGTAGCAGTTGAAGATGTATTTTCTATAACTGGAAGAGGAACAGTGGCAACTGGAAGAGTTGAAAGAGGAAGTATAAAAGTAGGAGAAACAGTTGAACTAGTTGGACTTAAACCAACACGTACAACAACAGTTACAGGATTAGAAATGTTTCAAAAAAGCCTAGACGAAACTGTAGCGGGAGACAATGTAGGAATTCTATTAAGAGGTATTCAAAAGAATGACATAGAAAGAGGTATGGTAATTGCAAAGCCAGGATCTATTAATCCTCATATGAAATTTGATGCACAGGTTTATATTTTAACTAAAGAAGAAGGAGGAAGACATACTCCATTCTTTGAAGGTTATAGACCACAATTTTACGTAAGAACAACTGATGTAACAGGTAAAATTGAATCTTTTAAATCAGATGACGGTAGTCCTGCTCAAATGGTGATGCCAGGCGATAGAATTAAAATGCAAGTTGAACTTATCCAACCTATTGCAATTGAAAAAGGAATGAGATTCGCAATTAGAGAAGGAGGTAGAACAGTAGGGGCAGGAGTAGTATTAAACATTATTAAATAATAATAAATATGGAAGAAACGTTTTCAAAAAAATCTAATTTAAGTGCAGTCATACTAAGAGAAGAAATAGAAAATAAACAAATCCTAACAGATTATGTATTCAGTAGCATAATACTATTAGGAAGTTTAGGATTCTTAATAACAGGAATCTCTAGTTTCTTTAAATATAATTTCATATTTTTTTTGAATGCTGACAGAATTCTTTTTTTTCCACAAGGAATTACTATGTGTTTCTATGGAAGCGTAGGGTTATTAATTAGTATTTCTCAATTCTTAATACTATACTGGAAAATAGGAAATGGATATAACGAAATTAATAAAGAAAAAGGAACTGTAGAAATATATAGAAAAGGATATCCTGGAAAAAATTCCGAAGTAAAATTAATATACGAAATAAAAGACATAGAAGCAATAAAAATTGAAACAAATTCAAGCTTTTTTAATTCAAAACAAACAATTTACATTTGCCTAAAACAAAAAGTTGATATACCAATAATCCAAGTTAGAAATCCAATTAACTTAAATGAAATAGAAAAAAAAGCAAGTGAAATAGCATCATTTTTAAAAGTTCCTCTTAAGGAAAATTAAAACAATAAATCCCTTATACTTCACTAACTATGGAGTATAAGATTGGGGTGTAGCCAAGTGGTAAGGCAACGGGTTTTGGCCCTGTCATTCGTAGGTTCGAATCCTCCCACCTCAGTTAAATTAAATATATCAGGAGAAGTGTCTGAGTGGCCTAAAGAGCTTGATTGCTAATCAGGTGTATGAATAATACCGAGGGTTCGAATCCCTTCTTCTCCTTTGTCATAAAAAGTAAATGAAAATTACAATATTTACAATATAAAGTTTATAAAAGGAACTAATTAGTACTAAAATCATTTAAAAACAATTAAACTTGATTTAACGAGAATAAATTTGTAAATTTTCTCGTTAAAATATTAATCTAAAGGACGCATAGACAATACAGCTTCATTTTCACGATCAATCCCTTTTTCGAAACCAGCAGCAGCAGCACGAGCACGTCCACCATGCCATAAGTGTCCTACAAAGAAGAAAAATGCTAAAACAAAGTGAGATGTAGCTAACCAACTACGAGGGTTAACGAAGTTCACTGCGTTAATCTCTGTTGCAACACCACCAACCGAATTTAAAGAACCAAGTGGGGCATGAGTCATATATTCTGCAGCACGACGTTCTTGCCAAGGCTGAATATCATTTCTTAATTTGTTTAAATCTAATCCATTCGGACCACGTAAAGGTTCAAGCCAAGGACCACGGAAATCCCAGAAACGCATTGTTTCACCACCAAAAATAATTTCTCCTGTAGGAGATCTCATTAAGTATTTACCTAAACCAGTAGGACCTTGTGCAGAAGCAATATTAGCACCTAAACGTTGGTCTCTAACTAAGAATGTAAAAGTTTGAGATTGTGAAGCTTCAGGACCTGTCGGACCATAAAATTCACTAGGATAAACTGTAGTATTAAACCAACACATAGGTACAGCTATAAATGCCATTACTGAAACAGCAGCTATACTATAAGAAAGGTATGCTTCTCCAGACCAAACAAAAGCACGACGTGCCCAAGCAAACGGTTTTGTTAAAATGTGCCAAGCACCACCAAAAATTAATATAGTACCAATCCAAATATGTCCACCTATAACATCTTCCATATTATCTACACTAGCAATCCATCCATCACCACCAAAAGGAGATTTTAAAATATAACCAAAAACAACAGCAGGACTTAAAGTAGGATTAATAATTACACGAACATCTCCACCTCCAGGTGCCCATGTATCATAAATACCACCAAAATACATTGCTTTCCAAACTAATAGATAAGCTCCTAGACCTAAAATACATAAATGAATACCTAAAATAGTTGTCATTTTATTCTTATCTTTCCAAACATATCCAAAGAAAGGAAATGATTCTTCTAAAGTATCAGGACCTAATACAGAGTGATAAACTCCACCAAATCCTAGAACGGCAGAAGAAATTAGATGAAGAACACCTATTACAAAATAAGGGAAAGTATTTAAAACTTCACCACCAGGACCAACACCGTATCCTAAAGTAGCTAAATGAGGTAATAAAATAAGTCCTTGTTCGTACATAGGTTTTTCAGGAACAAAATGAGCAACTTCAAAAAGATTCATTGCACCAGCCCAAAAAACGATTAACCCAGCATGTGCAACATGTGAATAAATTAGAATAACAATTTATTAATAAAAAAGGAAAAAGTTTTTTAAATTAAAATATAAAATATTAAATAAAACTATATAAATTAAAAAGACGGTTAAAACCACTTTTATTTTTTAAACAAAATAAAACTTATATAAAAAATAACTATTAAAATCTTATAAAATTTTATATATTCAAGCCACAATGAATACATAGAATTTTATTATTAATGCAAATTTTATTATAAGGCAAAAAGTTTTTATATTCAAACCAAAATAAAATATGAACACCATAAAAGGAATACTTTTTATTTAAATTAATATTGTTTAAATCTAAAGACGATAAGTTAAAAAAAGATTTACTAATTAATCGTTTAGTTGAATAACGATCATTTTTAGACTCCTTACTAAAGGATTTAAAAGCTTTTTTTTGCAAGAAGAAAAGAGAAGTTTTAAAATTTTTAAGATTACAAAATTGATTATAAATTTTCCATTCTTTTATAATTGGAGAAATCTTAAGAACTTTAACACTAGAACCATAATTTGAATTATTTATAATCAGTTTTACTCTTTTTAAAAAGGTACGATAATTTTCTGTTGATGGACTACAATATAAATTAAAATTATTATAAACCTTAAAATGCCAATTTAAAAAATCAAAACCATCAATAGCAGAATAAATTTTTAAAACTTTATTCAAATTAGGAATTCCTAATAAATCTAAAAACCTTTCTAACTTATTTATTATTATTGATTCATTATCAGATGGATTAAGAAATATAAGAAAATTTGAACCATAACGAATACTATTATGAATATTTTCAACTCCATTAAGTAAAATATTTGCTAATAAAATTTCTAAACTATTTTCTGAACTAGGTTTTTCAAAAGAAGGAAACAAACCAGACTTTAAAAAACGAAAAATACCTAATTTTATACTTCTTGGTATTATAATTTTTTTTAGCAAAATATTATAATTAAATGAATAACATACATCTGAAAATTTAACAATTAAAACTCGCTTTTGAAAACCATAAGAAGCCTTATTTAAATTTAAAAATAAAATTTTTTGTGCATCATAAATCGAATTATGACTTCTATATCCGAAATTTCTAGGGCTAAATATAGCTTCATGTGCTGGCTCTAAAGCAAATTTTACTAAAGTTTGCCAAGATTGATCTGAAAAAGTAAAAGTAGTTTTTTTATAAAAACAAGAATTTTCATTAATAAAAGAAATTTTTTTATTTTTTTGTGGTGACCAATTATTAGCATTTTTCTGTAAAAATTTAACAAGTTCAAACTTTTCCAAAAAGCTTAATGAAATTTTATCATCAACTCCAGAATTATATTTAATATTACTCTGAGAAACAAGACGAATAGAAAGTAAACAAGCAGAATTAGAAGAAATTAAAAGTTTTTGAATTTGTAAACATTTTTGAATATCACCAACAAAAACTGATTTAAATATTCTTTTTTGAAGCCTATAAAGATTAGCACGGGCCTTATCCCATGAAAGCATATTCCAAGAATAAGGAATATTAGTGTTACAAATAAAAGAAGTCATATGATATTAAAATTAAAATAAGACTAAATTAAAAACTGAAATAATTCAAACCATTAAAGAAACAAATTACTTAAAATTAATTAAAATTAAACACACTATAGAAAAGTCACATCACCTAATAATTTACCAGATAAATTTATTAATCTAGCATTTCCAGCCCACCAAGCAAATCCAGTTGATTCTTGATCACGACCACCGATATTTAATTTTCCGTTAAAGAGCGTTTCCACGTGGTAACACTTCCTCAGGGAATACAAGTTGTTCATGAGGCTGATCTTGCGCAGCCATCCAAGCACGAATACCTTCATTTAGAAGAATATTTTTTGTATAGAAAGTTTCAAATTCTGGATCTTCAGCAGCTCTTATTTCTTGTGAAACAAAGTCATATGCACGTAAATTTAAAGCAAGTCCTACTACACCTAAAGCACTCATCCAAAGACCAGTAACAGGAACGAAAAGCATAAAGAAATGTAACCAACGCTTATTTGAAAAGGCAACTCCAAAAATTTGAGACCAAAATCTATTAGCTGTTACCATTGAATATGTTTCTTCAGCCTGAGTTGGGTTAAAAGCTCTAAAAGTATTTGAACCATCACCATCTTCAAACAATGTATTTTCAACTGTAGCACCATGAATAGCACATAAAAGTGCAGCTCCTAATACACCAGCTACACCCATCATATGAAACGGATTTAAAGTCCAGTTATGAAAACCTTGGAAGAATAAGATAAAACGGAAAATTGATGCTACACCAAAACTAGGAGCAAAGAACCAACCAGCTTGACCTAATGGATAAATTAAAAATACTGATACAAAAACTGAAATTGGAGCAGAAAATGCAATAGCATTATAAGGTCTAATTTGTACCGCACGAGCAATTTCAAACTGACGTAACATAAATCCAATTAAACCAAAAGAGCCATGAAGAGCAACGAAAGGCCACAAACCACCTAATTGTAACCATCGAGTAAAATCACCCTGAGCTTCAGGTCCCCATAATAAAAGTAAAGAATGACCCATACAATTTGAAGGAGTTGAAACAGCAGCTGTTAAAGCATTACATCCTTCAAGAAAAGAAGTTGCTAATACGAGGTAGATTTAATTTTTAAATCCCCTATAAAACATACCATGCAACTTTAATTGCAGAATGCTTAATTCAAGTAAATTAAAATTTAAAGTTTCAAAAATTTAAATCAAAATTAGAATAATAAAATTAATCTAAAATAAGTTTATTGCTTCTTAAAATAAAAAATAAAAGTAAAAATACATGAAAATCTAAAACCTTAATAAAATATTATTAGATGAAATTACTAAAATTTTTATAAATTTAATTATTTGCTTAGTTTATATAAAACCAATATTAAAATTTATTAAATAAATATTTATTATTAACTTAATAGCAATTTTTATTTAAAATAACATATCGCACCCATGTGTATACCATGATGTAACAAAAGTAATACCTGTTAACCATCCACCCAAAGCTAAATAAGCACATGGGAATAATAGTAATCCTGACCAGCCTACGAAAACAAATCTATCTCTTTTCAACCAGTCATCTGCAATATCAAATAAACCTAACTTCTCATCTTTTTTTTCTAAGCTTACTATTGTCATAAATAATAGAGTAAAAAATAGTTCTGTTTTATACAAAAAAATTATGTTTTAATCAAATAAATTTTCAACATTATAAACTTATAACATTTGATTCTCTAATAACCAAACACTTTCTTAAAAGTTTCTTGAACTTTAAATCCCGAATCAACTGATTCTAAAGGATCTTTTCTTAAACGATGTCTTAAACACAATGTTATAATAGTAAATATATCTTTTTCAGTAACTTCATTTCTACCTTCAAACGCTACTAATGCTTTTGCTGCTCTGCTAGTAACTAAATCACCTCGTAATCCATCAACATTAAGTTCTGAACAAATAAGTGAAATCTTTTCCAATAATTCATATTTTATATCAATATTTTTAACATTTTTTCTTGCTATGACTATACGATTCATAAGTTCTTCTTGTTCTTTTCTATATTTTTCTTTGAAGTCTTTTGGATTTCTTTCAAATAATTCCCTTTGCTGAACAATTTTTACTCTTAAACTTGGTTCTTTAACAGTTTTTATTTGAGCATGCATTCCAAATCTATCTAACAACTGAGGTCTTAATTCTCCTTCTTCTGGATTACCTGAACCTATTAATATAAATTTTGCAGGATGACAAATTGAAATGCCCTCACGCTCCACCGTATTCCATCCTGATGCAGCAGAATCTAAAAGAACATCTACTAAATGATCATCCAATAAGTTAACTTCATCCACATAAAGAATTCCTCTATTTGCCTGAGCCAGTAAACCTGGTTCGAAGGCTTTTACACCCTCAGATATGGCTTTTTCTATATCAATTGTACCACAAACACGATCTTCGGTAGCACCTAATGGGAGATCAATCATTGGCGTTTTTATTTGTACAATAGATAATTTTTCTTTATTCTTTATCTTTTCCAAAACTTCGTCTGACATAGCTTCTGTATCATAAGGATCTGAATTATAAGGATCATTTTCTACCACTTCAATTGGAGGAAGTAAATCAACTAATGCTCTAACAACTGTAGATTTTCCTGTTCCTCTATCGCCCATAATCATAACTCCACCAATTTTTGGATCAATAACATTTAATATTAAAGACAGTTTCATTTCCTCTTGACCTATAATTGATACAAATGGAAAAACTGGACGTTCGCTAGTTTTTTTATTCATTTTAAAAAAAATTTATATGTTTATGTTATATTAGCAAGAAAATAAAATCAAAAAAACCACAACAACAAAATACCTTCGACCGGACTCGAACCGGCAAGCTTTCGCACATGATTTTGAATCACGCATGTATACCATTTCATCACGAAGGAATTGAAAATAAATCCGTATACATGAAAATTTGATGAGCAAAACCAAATCATGAAGAGAAGCTCTGTTAGGCCAGGGTAAAGCGTCTAACAGAAAATCTTTGAAAACATTCATGCGTATCTTTCACAGCATTTAAATTGTAACAAATTTTCAAATTTACTGCTTTTCAAAGGAAAATGCGAATGTTTTAAGTGGTAAAAATATGAGACTTACGACACGAAGGTCGCCAGTTCGATATCTATGGCATGCTAAAACGAGACCGATCGTGCGAAAAAAAACGTATCAAACTTTCGTAAAATTTGAAATTCATAAATTAGGTGCGTATAAAACATGCCAGTTCTTATAGTAAAAATAGCACTTTTCAACAGAAGAGTTGAACTCTGAAGGGTAAACCACGCACCCGAGTCAAAAAGTGCGATTTGTCTATTGAACTCTCTATGAAAAAAAACTGCATTTTCTGAAAAAATAAACCCTGAGCAAGTAAATCAGTAATGCAAAAATTTGATACTTTTTTTTTGCACACGATAGGTCGACATACGCGCGCGCGATATATAAATACTTATAACAAACTATCGTATTTGGAATATACT